AAAATGGAAAGTGTTCGATTAGAACATGAAAACGTGACTGAATTCGTTCTAGTTACTCCTTGGGACATAATAAAGGAAGAGAATATGAAGATTCTCGGATAACGAAAAGAATCCAATTTCTTCTACTTCAAATTTCTCCTACTTCAAAAGAATTGAACGAGAAGCCGTATGAGGTGAAAATCTCATGTACGGTTTTGTAGAGTGACGGTAAAGGTAACTTATCTGTCAACTTTTCCACTACCACCCCCAAAAAACCGAACTCTGCCTTACGCAAAGTTGCCAGAGTACGATTAACCTCTGGATTTGAAATCACTGCTTATATACCTGGTATTGGCCATAATTTACAAGAACATTCTGTAGTATTAGTAAGAGGGGGAAGGGTGAAAGATTTACCCGGTGTGAGATATCACATTGTTCGAGGAACCCTAGATGCTGTCGGAGTAAAAGATCGTCAACAAGGGCGTTCTAGTGCGTTGTATATTCTTATCTAAGACTTGTATCATTTTATGATGATGCCATGTTAATTGCTAGAAACATGTGAAGTATATGGCTAACCTAATAACGAAAGTTTTGTAAGGGGACTGGAGCAGGCTACCATAGGACAAAAGATCTTATTTCTAAAGAGATTTGGAACTATTATACGTCTAAGGTTCAATATTGAAATCATTTCATAAGTTTTCCCCGACTTGTCAACAAGCAATTCAAAATACCTCGACTTTTTTAGAACAGGTTCGAGTCAAATAGCAATGATTTGAAACACTTTTTTTTTACACTCTTTTGGGAACCTAAGGACTTGATCGTACAGATATGTAAAATACGAGATTTCCAATCATAGCAAGAAAAAGGAAGGAAACGGATACTCAATTTAAAGTGAGTAAACAGAATTATATACATAAAGAATAGATCTCATATCTACCTATATAATCATGTGGAAAGCCGTATTCGATGAAAGTCGTATGTACGGTTTGGAGGGAGATCTTTCATACCTTTAGAGATCCACCCTACAATACGGAGTCAAAAAGCCGAAATAAGTGATTCATTTTTAGCCTTTATGAAATGGATTATTGAACCCTTTTCACACTCATGTCACGTCGAAGTACTGCAGAAAAAGAAACTGCAAAATCCGATCCAATTTATCGGAATCGATTAGTTAACATGTTGGTTAACCGTATTCTTAGACATGGAAAAAAATCATTGGCTTATCGAATTCTTTATCGAGCCATGAAAAATATTCAACAAAAGACAGAAAAAAATCCACTATCTGTTTTACGCCAAGCGATACGGGGAGTAACTCCCAATGTAACAGTAAAAGCAAGACGTGTAGGTGGATCGACTTATCAAGTTCCCGTTGAAATCAGATCTACACAAGGAAAAGCACTTGCCATTCGTTGGTTATTAGGGGCATCTCGAAAACGTCCGCCGGGTCGAAATATGGCTTTCAAATTGAGTTACGAATTAATGGATGCCGCCAGAGGGAATGGCAATGCTATACGCAAGAAGGAAGAGACTCATAGAATGGCAGAGGCCAATAGAGCTTTTGCACATTTCCGTTAATCTATGAACAGGATCGAGATCTATCTATATGGATAGATCTATCTGATCTATACAGATAGATCGATTCGAAAGAGAAATATTTCTTCGAAATTGATCAATATGTCTATCGGAACGAACGAAAGATAAAAGAAAACAAGGATGAAACATAAATCCTAGATCAACCAAGCCCTCTCGGGGGGGGGCTTGCTTAATAAAGAATAAGATTCTGAGATAAGATTTGATCCTATTCATGAGGATTATGCAAATCTCCTATTCCAAGAATAGAAAGTTGAAAAAGATTGAGACTTTTTCGGAGATTGAATGAAGTTACTAATTCATGATCTGGCATGTACAAAATGAAAACTTCATTTTCAATTATACCCTGAGATCATTTTTATGAAAGAGTTTCATTTGCTTCTCTTCCATGGAGGTTCTATTTTCCCAGAATGTATCCTAATTCTCGGCCTAATTCTTCTTCTGATGATCGATCTAACCTCTGATCAAAAAGATACACCTTGGTTCTATTTCATCTCTTTAACAAGTTTAGTAATGAGCATAACGGTCTTATTATTTCGATGGAGAGAAGAACCTATGATTAGCTTTTTGGGTAATTTCCAAACGAGCAATTTCAGCAAAATCTTTCGATTTCTCATTTTACTATGTTCAACTCTATGTATTCCTCTATCCGTGGAGTACATCAAATGTACAGAAATGGCTATAACAGAGTTCCTGTTATTCCTATTAACAGCTGCTCTAGGGGGAATGGTTTTATGTGGTGCTAATGATTTAGTCACTATCTTCGTAGCTCTGGAATGTTTCAGTTTATGTTCTTATCTATTATCTGGATATACCAAGAGAGATGTACGGTCTAATGAGGCTACTATGAAATATTTACTTATGGGTGGGGCAAGCTCTTCTATTCTGGTTTATGGTTTTTCTTGGCTATACGGTCTATCCGGGGGAGAGATTGAGCTTCAAGAAGTAGTAAATGGTCTCATAAATACACAAATGTATAACTCCCCAGGAATTTTGATTGCGCTCATATCCATAGCTGTAGGAATTGGATTCAAGCTTTCTCTAGTCCCTTTTCATCAATGGACCCCTGACGTATATGAAGGAGTGCGATTCGTTCGACGAATTATTACCCCTATAATAAGCGGATATATATCTTTTTTAGAGATGTTTAGATCTATAAAAACTCTATGGACATGCGGAAGAGAAAAAGACTGTTATCCCCACTCGGGCTAAGGCATAACTTTTACCAAAAGTTATTCGCGAGATTTTTGTTGAAATAACAATTAAGGTAAAGCAAGGTCAAAAATAACTAATATCTTTGAATAAACAGAGATATTTTGCAAGTCAGTTATTACGGGTAGTTCTTACAAAGGATCAGACTAATGACGTATACAATACTTTCATTCTCGATGTAAATGCTACATAGTCAGTTTTCATCCTTCAAGGACTACGAGTGTAATAGAAGCATCCGTCGACAAAAAGATCACCCTAAGATGATTATCTCATGGCTATTGAGAACGAATAAAATCAGATGGTTCTATTTCTCAATCTTTTTGACTTGTTCTTACGGAACCGAAGTCAAAAAGATCGAGAAAGTCAGTGATTCACTATGGGAACCGCTGATGGAGGATTCCTCGGGAAGTTAAGGATTAGTAATCCTTTTCTATAAATTGAATCGATTCGGTCTTATACATACGCGAGGAAGGTAATGAAAAAGGAATAAGATGATTATGTCCTTCTTTTTTTATCACTTAGGAGCCGTGCGAGATGAAAGTCTCATGCACGGTTTTGAATGAGAGAAAGGAGTGAGGGATCCTCTTTTCGACTCTAACTCTCCCACTCCAGTCGTTGCTTTTCTTTCTGTTACTTCGAAAGTAGCTGCTTCAGCTTTAGCCACTCGAATTTTCGATCTTATTTTCTACTTTTCATCGAACGAATGGCATCTTCTTTTGGAAATATTAGCTATTCTTAGCATGATATTAGGCAATTTAATTGCTATTACCCAAACGAGCATGAAACGTATGCTTGCATATTCGTCCATGGGTCAAATTGGATATATCATTATTGGAATAATTGCTGGAGACTCAAAGAATGGATATGCAAGCATGATAACTTATATGCTGTTCTATATTTTCATGAATTTAGGAACTTTTGCTTGCATTGTATTATTTGGTCTACGCACAGGAACTGATAACATTCGAGATTATGCAGGATTATATACGAAAGATCCTTTTTCGGCTTTCTCTTTAGCTTTATGTTTACTATCCTTAGGAGGTATTCCTCCATTAGCAGGTTTTTTTGGAAAACTTTATCTATTCTGGTGCGGGTGGCAGGCAGGCTCATATTTATTGGTTTCGATAGGACCCCTTATGAGCGTTATTTCTATATACTATTATCTAAAAATAATCAAGTTATTAATGACTGAGCGAAACAAAGAAATAACTCCTCACGTGCAAAATTATAGAAGATCTCCATCTTCTTTCATATCAAAAAATTCTATCGAATTGAGTATGATTGTATGTGTAATAGCATCTACTACACTGGGAATAGTAATGAACCCAATTATTGCAATTGCTCAGGATACCTTATTTTAAGGTCTATTTATTCGTTCAATCCGGAAGAATTAGTCGATTTGTCCCGCCCAAAATGGGAATAGGCCGAGATTCTGAGATGAACTTCTAATTATGAGATCAACTTGATCATCGAATTAGAAGTTCATTCTAGACTAGAATAGGGTTATTAATAGGGCTATGTACATTTTCATTATGGGAAAAGGTCATTCGAACGTATGTAGATAGATATCTACGTCGTTCCATTCTATTTAGGAATCGATATATGCGCACATATGATCGAACCTGCTTTTGACATATCATTATTTGGGTACCATGTTCGCTTCTCTAGGCTTCTATTGAATCGAAAAAGAAAAGATGTTCGATCGTGCATATTTTTGATGTATATGAAATATCCTCCGGATAATGAAAATCGAAAGAAGTTGGTGATATATTAGGCTTGGACCTATATAACCGATCGATATAAATACCCCAATACTCTATCTTTGTCATAGATTCTACATTCCATCTATAATGATAGATGATCGTAATATAGATATCATACTCATGGAATATGATTCACTTTCGGGATGCCTTGATGGTGGAATGGTAGACACGCGAGACTCAAAATCTCGTGCTAAAGAGCGTGGAGGTTCGAGTCCTCTTCAAGGCATAATATTGAGAATGCTTATTGAATGAGCAATTCAATAACAAATATCGGATCTAATTGATTATCTCAATGTACCGAGATCGATTTATTCGATATCTGTTGATACGAAGTATTCCGACGATTCCCTATATACGATATGAGTTAAAGCTGTTGGAATAGGTTCGACAGTGGATCACAAGATCTTGGCGATCTTCTCTATCTAATGAATGGAGAAGTCCATTTCAAAATGGTCCGCCCTGCACCCATCCCCCGAGTAGATACCTCAACAGGAATCACACAAATGCAGGTAGATCAATAGAAACTTCTGGGAAAATGCCCCCCCCCCGTGACCCAACAGATGGAGTACATTCCACAAAGGAACATATGGGAGAAATTGAATGAAAAAATGAAAAAGACCAAATCTCAGGTGGAATGTTTCTATTTCTTTTTATGTCCATTAAAGAATGCATGAAGCTTGTTTCTTACTAATTATGTTATGAGGTATACGCAATTAAGGACATAGATTGAGGAGAATCTATATACCCCTCTTAAAGTTTTGCAAGATCCGGGAGTTGCGATCGAACTTAAACGACTATACCAATGTTGAATCCTGTGACTCTATAGGCAAATAAGGGATCCTTTCTTCCGAATGGGAAGTGTAAGAAAAAAAAAAAGAGTACCAGAACCAAAATCGAAGAAATAAGGGGTAAGCATAGTAGAGAATATCTCATTAAGTTCAATCAAATTGACTTGGCTCATATTCCTTGCTATGCTCACTCTTACACGGTCGAGATCTCGGAATAAGGAATCTATCTTCAAATTCAAGATCTATCAACTCTTTGTTCTTCTTTCTTCTTCTTCTAACATACTTTCCATTCTTGGACAAGACCGAGAAAGGATTCATTTTCGAATAGGATCTGAAATCGAAGCAGATGTAGAACTTCTCATTTGTTTCCACGACCCTACTACCCGGTCAATTTCGTTCTACTTCATTTCATTGCCCTTTCATCGATGATGACAGATTTTTCCGGCTAAAATAGATATGTGAAATCTATCTTTTGTTGTATGAATTAAGTGTTCAATTTCCTTCGGAAAAAGCCATCTATTTTTCAACAATGTCCTTGTCATTTGATTCAATAACATTCTGTTAGATAGGAACAGATTTGATAAATATTTATAACTCTCGGATAGAGTATTATAAAGAAAAGATTCATTCGATAATGAACTATTGGTTTCAAGCCATCTTTGGCGATGAATTAACAATTCGAAGCGATCAACCTTTTCTTGCGGATTTTCAATCAACCAACGTTGATATAGAAATGTAGGAGTATATGGCTGTATACGTTTCAATCGGATACCAATTGCTTGAATGCGTTTGAAAGCCTCAATATGTTCCTTTTCTGCAAGAGGCAATTGTTTCCACGAATTTATGACCGAATTGGTCATGAATTTTGAATTATATCTATGAAAAGCACCTTGGATACTTTTTTTAGGGAAGAGATGTTTTTCTTGTCTTCTTATTGAACCGTAAGTAATATAAAGCCTTCTCAGCATTTCTTCATTTGCAAAAAATTCCCGACGTGAAAACACAAGGTGCTGATCTTGAAATAGAAAACCTGTGGGATCCCAAAGAAATCGTCTTCCTAGAAAGAACATTGGTTTATTAGAGGATTTAGATCGCATTTGATATTGTATAGAAAATTGAAATATTCCTATTTCAAACCGCTCTTGTAATGATATATCTTCCAATTGAGACTGTATATGTTGTAGATTCTTTTGTCTTGCGTTAGAATGATTTCTCTCATGAACATAAAACCCCTTTTTATGTGGTCCTTTTTGGAGAGACTCTAAATTCTCTCTAACCCTTTTACAGTAACTGGCCTGCTCCTCTTGAAACAATCCGAACTGATACGAAAATCCCAATTCATTGGGTCTTTTTGTACGATCAAATAGATTACTGCGAAGAAAACTAAGACGCCAGATCCTAGGAGCCCAAACTATGTTATTGACTAATTTTTCATCCATTTGTTTTGCGCCGGGAGTTTCTTGTTGAAACTTCAATTCATATTCTTTATATATAAACATTTTATTGACCATAGAATAAACCCCTTTTCGCATCACATTGAGATGATTTCTCGTTTTGGGCTGAGGAGCAAATGTGATTTGATTCTTATCAGGCTTACCCCGGCATATTCCTAACCATGGAAACTCCACCAGAAGACTTTCTAAAAGACCAGAAGCTAAATCGAAATCATGCTCAGCGAATCTATCGAGAGGAATCCAATTCTCTCTATTTTGTCCCGATATAAACCAGGAATCTCGAGCTGCTGATCCGGCCAAGCAACCCAAAATATGGGGGAGTATGGTCAATTCCTTCATAGTTGTTCCAGCAATAGAAGGTTCTAAATACCATTTGGACAAATAAGAAAACCTTTTCTTCCATAATTCATTATTAATAGATAGAGGATTCATAGAAGAATTCCTTCTAAGTGTATTTTGTATAACAGCTTTTCCCACCTTATAGGGAAGTATTTCGTAATTTTGACCGGATCCAACCTGATTATCTATAGATTGCAAACCCCAAGTTTGTCTATAAAGAGCTAATCTAATTGTATCAGTGCCTATAACTGATTTATTTTGGGTAATACTAATTGATAAGGCTTCATTGGCAAGTGCTGCTAGATCCCGTGCATTGGAACCTATGGTTCTAGATCCAAATTCCTTGGGACAAGACAACTCTTTTTCCGAGTCAAACCCTTTGCTGCGTAAAAGAATAGGAAATTCCTTTTGTCGTTGTGGGATAGGAAGCATTCGAACATTGATTGATCTGTCTAATCGATTTGGAGCTATTGGAGCTGGATCCACTTTTTTAGGAATATGAGTCGAAGCAATAACAAGAAGATTTCTAGTAGAATCTTTCTCATCATCTCTAGAGAGATGGTTCACTAATAAACCAAGGAAAAAGTGAGTTAAGTAATTGACATTCAGTTCATGAATGTTTGGAATCCATATTATGCAAGGGGACATTCTTTTTGCCAATTCGAAGGTGAGATTGAATTGGTGCATTTTTTGCACCACATTATTCATACTTCGTATATCGAGGAAATTAGAATATTCACCTTTGTCATACAGGAACTTGTTTAGGGATATTCTTACCAGAGGAACATAAGAGTCTGCTGCTAGACCCTTGACCAAATAGGATCGTCCGGTTTCCGTAGGACCTATCAGTAAAATCCCTTTGGAAAGGGATGATCCTAAGTGGAGTGAGAAAGGTTTTCCATGAAATGTGAGGTTCAAACCCCTAAAGATTTGTGAAGAGGTAATCTTCCGACAAAAAGCGAGGAAGACCCATCTTTCTGTTAAACGAGATTGATCGAACTCGTGATTCATTAGATCTTTCTGATAAGTGTCGGCTAAATAGATCAGGTAAATAAGTCCCGGCTGTTCAGTGATTTGATAATCAAATTCATTCTTGAAGAAATTATGACTGTGAGTCAAATTCGATCCAAATTGAGAGATGTTTTTTTCTGTTATTAGAAACTGAACTAGTAATTCTCTCTCTTTTCCAGAGATATCCATGCTGAAGCACGATCTGTTCAACTCTCTTCTTATAGGTGAATAAAACTTTCTATTCCTCATAGAATAGATCAATTCGTCCAGAAAATAGATGGATATGTCCCTTATATCCATAGAGAAAAGCAGACCAGGCAAAGGATGATCCATCAGTTTTTGCAACTCGATCGCGTATGACGGATCCATTAAATCTTTGATGCGTTCAAGGTGTATCTGTAACTCAATAAAGGCTGAGGAAACAACGAAAGAATATCGAAGAACGAAATATCCAAGGACGAAAAAAAGGATAAGGATCGAATATTCATACTCCCGAGCATTCAGCAATCTCAGATGTGCCCATATAGATAGAACCGATGACTCATTCTTTTGATTAATCATTTCCTTGAATGAACAAAGATTCCATAAAGAAAAAAACTTATCCAAGATATTGGTTCTCAGATTACATTGTAGAAGTGCCCATAATTGATGAGAAATTGCCCACGATAGATTCGATTTATGCATAATATCATGCAAAATAGATACAAGTTGATCACTGCTATTTAGCAATATCTCCGGAAAAGTCTCTAGAAGTAGATTCTCAAGATATTTCCACCATGCAGAAGTCAAGAGCCATGGCGTATATGCTCGGAACAAATCCCATTTTTTAAAAAGACTCTCTATTTGAGAGATCCTATGCATCTCTTGTTTCTTAGCACGTTCATTAAAACGCGGTGAACAAAATGGTAAGAGATTCCGTTCCTCTTTAGAGAAATTGAAAAGGGTGCTTCTTTTATCTATGGCTTTGTTCTCAATTCTGTTTTTTGAACCTTCTGTTGAACTAGATTTTACAAACCGATCTCGAATCCGATGAAGCATTTCCTGGTTCTTATCTTTTCTTTTTAGAAAGATTTCGGATAGTAAATCATCTCGATAAGATTGAGTTTGAATAAGACCCATGTTTGAACTGAAACCCCCCTTAAGGTACTGATCGAAGTTGTTTTCTTCTAAATCGGATCTATTTAAGAAGGGCTGACAAGAAGTTTTTTCGAAATTGGCTATTCGTTCTCTCGTTAAAGGCGTTGTAGAAATCTCTTCGATCGAGGAAATATCTATTTTATCATGAACAAATGGATTCAATCGAGTTAGTAAATCGAAAGATTTGTACAAGTCATAGATTGATACAAACGTTTGGTTACCGCTTTGTTGCAAATATTTAGGTAAGAATATGTTAGATACTTGTGACTTTATAAGTGAAATAGTATCTTTCTCCAAGTGAACAGGTCTTATTTCACTAATGGACAAAGAAAATAGATTGCTGTGGATGGGCGAAATATTGAATAATTGTCCATATGTAAGATTATGATTTTTTGTATGAATCCTTTCCATATAATAAGGTAATCTTTTCTTATAATTGAACCGAGGATGATGTGAATAATCGAAGAATTGTAGTGTATTTGCTTTGTAAAAAGAAGCTCTCGATGAGCTTTGATTAGATAGTTTTACGGGATTCAACCAGTTGTCTCGATCGTTGGATATCGTCGAAAAATCAGTGTTATCGAACAATTCCATGCAATTCTTTTCATTCTCGAATAAGTCAATAATAAATCGATTCACCGGCATCTCATGATAGAAAAATTGTGCTACTGTTCTTTCGTCGATCAAGAATTTCGATCTTTGTGAAAGATTATGGTTATCCAAAAGAAAGGGTTTGAATGTTTTTAAATGAACGATTCGAACACCAATTGATTTTAACAACTTATTGAAGAGTTGATCATTCATACCCTTTAACTTATCAATGAAAAACTCGGGAATGAAAATAGCCGAATGAGAAATGGATTTCTTAGAAAGAAAGATCTTCACAGTATTTTCAGCAATCAAAGAAAACTTAGAATAATCTTTTTTGTTGGGACTTCCAGACCAACCAATTGAATCTCTATTAGCACATGATTCAATCGGATCGAACACTATTTTCAAATCGTTTTGTTTAGAAACAAGATGTTTCGAACATCTCTTCAAGTATTCGGTCTGATTGGACCATTTGTACACATTCAAATTCCGATTGATACATTTATCAGTTCGAAGAATAGAATGATCAAACCATTCTTTTTGACCTTTTCTCCAATTTGATGGATGTCGGTTAATTGTATCTTTCGATACATTATTCCAATTTTCATTTTCTATCCAATTTGTTCGAATTTGATCCTTTAAATTGCGACTGGACCCGTTCATTGAATATAATTTGTTGAATGCATTTTTCAAATGCCCGTGAATCTTATATCGAATCAATTTGTACCAATTTGAAGTTTCAGTTCTGTAATTGTTAAGAGGGGTTCCTATTTCTGAACCCTTTTTGGAAGAGATTTGGATCAATTCTTTTTCGATTATTCGATCTAAATATTCATTCTCTTTATCAGTAATATTGAGTAGGATCAATAAAGATTGATTCTTCAATTTATTCTTGTGGTTGAAGATCTGATCCAAGAATCTATTCTTGTTCAGTTCATAGAATTGATTCACGTGATAATCAATATCAGGAGCAAGTGTATTATCATAAACCTGATTAGGCTTAGTTATTAATAGAGCGAATTGATCTGTTATTTTTAGAACTCTTTTTTTAAATCGTAAATTGTTGTGGAATATGTATTGTTCTTTGTTTTGATCACAGAATGAAGAAAATCGATTCCGAGACAAACTCCGGTTCATAAAGAGAATACAATTTAATTTGTTTATATCCCTCTGATTTTTTCTAATCATATTACATCCGGGATCTAATGAAATAGCACAATTTGAGGAAGGATTTTGAAAATATGTTCTTATCTTCCACGGATCAATTATCCCATTCTTTTCTGAGCCCCTGAAATATCTGAAAAAAACATCTTGTTGCCCTTTCAATAATTTGAAATTTTCAATAGGCTTCTTAGTAACACTAGAACCCATGCACGGTTCATCTATTGACAATATGTCAAAAAAATAAGAACGAATTGATTTTGTGAAATTCTCGATGAATCTTTTCCTTTCCTTTGGAAACAAATTCTCTGTTATAGACTTTTTATCTTCCGTAAATAGTTCTTTCGTCCAATAGATCGGAGAATCTTCTGAGAGACACTTTGAGGACAAATCTGATTTTATTTTTGTTCTTTCTATTCGAATAGAAGAAGAAGGATCCCAAAGAATTGATCTTTCTTTTAGTTGCTCGATCTCCGTTTTATTTATATATCCATTTGTGAAAATCCGTTCACAAAGATCTTTTTCAGGTTCCCAATACTCATTCTCAGTGAAATTGAGAGTCAAATCTATCTCCGAATCGATATCTTTCTCATCCCTCTCCGAATGAGTCTCCCAAGTTATCGGTCTTTGATTCTCTGAGATTATCTCATCCTTTTTGTTCATGTTCGTGCCATATTCTGAATTTTCACTAATGGGATCGAAATGATCGATGGATCGATTATAAGATCTTTTCAATTGGCTAGAATGATTGACTTTAATGAAAATAGATTCTGAGAAATTGTATAGAATATCCAACAATAAATTCTGTATCTTGCTAAAAAGCTGATCATTGTTCACATCATTCAACTGAATGAATTTCTCTTTTAAAATGTCCTTCGAAAGTTCCAATTTCTGCTGATCTTTCTCCCAACTAACAAAAGAATCTTTATAGAATTGCCAAAATTCAGCATAATTTTGGAAAGAGAGATACCCTTTCTCTTTCAAGAGAATGGAAGATTCTGCAATAATTTGATCAGATTCACCCCAACTATTCCAGATCTGAAACATATTCTTTTTCCACCAACGCGGTCCCCATTCTGATTTTTCTTGATAGGATAATCGAAGATGGGAGAAATGCTTAATATTATTCGATTCAACAATTGATTTCGATTTCTGCTGCTTGAATGGACCCTCCGCTTCGAATAGCATTTTTTCACAAAAAGCGGACATGAGATAACAGATTAGATTATTACCTAATATTTCGACTTGCTGCTTCGAGCTCAAGTCGATCGTGTCCTGCTTATTTCTCATAAAAACACGATCGAAATGATATTCCCAATCATAGTCTTTGCGGATCAGATCATCAATATAGAATTCAAAAAAAACCTTTAGATGTTCCACATCTTTCTCTTTCAATGACATCTCAATTTTCGCTATTGATCCCTGAGGGATCTTCCAACTAGGAAGAATCTCTTCTATGATCCAATTCTTCCACCATCGTGAACCCCAAGAATCAATTTGATTATATGCAGGCATGACACACACTTTTCTTTTTGAGAGAACCCAAGCGTCCTCTTTCGAATTTCTCAAGTGACTTTGATATATCTTTCTCCCTTTTGGGAAAGACAGAAAAAGATGCGGAAAGATCAACAAATTTTTATTGAAAGACTCGAAATATTCTTCCGATGTTTCATTTCTAGGTTCAGCATAGTTTATAGGTATAGGAAAGAGTTTCATCGAATAGAACTTTTTTCTTTCAATCATACTTTTCTGATTCACGTGATATATAAGGACTGGTAATGTAAGTAGTACTACACCTTTGATTGTCAAAGATTGATTGCTTCTTGAACCACGTAGATCGCGTAAAAGCAACGTACTAAGAATTCGAGAGTCAAAGAGCTTAATAAGACGTTCTCGATGGGAAACTATTTTCGTGAACAATCTCACCAAATTCAATTCGGTCCATGAATTGAATAAATATTGAAAGCTTCGTATTTCTTCCAATTTCAATATCCAGGATTTCAATTTTTGTCGTTTCATTCCTTTTTTACAATAATTACATTACAATAATGAAATAGTTTTTGATAGATCTCTATCCTTAAATAGATTCAATGACTTCGGTCTTTTCCATTCTATTTTTTTCTATAATATTGATAGAATATAGGTATTTATCTATATAGGTACATAGATCTATATATCTATTTGTTCTCTACCAATTTGAAACGAAACCATATTGGATCTATTGAAATAGAGTATCGAAAAAGATCTCATCTATAGTATATACTTTGGGTGATCATGAATAGAATGACATATAAATATAATAAATAGAATGACATATAAATATAATATTGGCATAAAGAAGAGCTTGCGTCAACCACTAAGAATTCAATTGATTCTATATCAATAGATAGAAATACTTCTTGTTCATTTGAAATTGAAAATGACAAAGATGGATTGGATCCAATCCGTTTCTTTATGGGCGAACGACGGGGATTGAACCCGCGCGTGGTGGATTCACAATCCACTGCCTTGATCCACTTGGCTACGTCCGCCCCAGAAGAACCAATTGACAGTCTCTATCTACGGTCATTCCTTCCAAGAAGAAGAGAGTTTCTTTCTAAGTTCCGACGACGAACTAACGGCAACCTCTGACAGAAAAGGAAAGTGTTGCAAGATCGATAACCAACTTAGAACCAACTCTCGAACAATTTGTCATATACCTCTGTCAAATGTGCTTGACATGAATTGAATGGGAGAGAATGTCCGACCAATATCAATTTTGAGTTGATACTCATGTTAGACGATGTGCTCGTATTCTATAATACGATTGGTTCTTCTCTTCACGATGATCTCTAGCATCCATGGCTGAACGGTTAAAGCGCCCAACTCATAATTGGCGAATTCGCAGGTTCAATTCCTGCTGGATGCACGGGAATTGCACATATGTATTATTTAACCTTATTATTCCTTCGAACGAAAAAAAAAAAAAGGGAGGGGGGCGAGATCGGATCCATATAAATATAAGTATGATATATCCATACTTTGGAGTTGGGGATAATTGATTACAATACGAATCAGTATATGAATTCGTAAGAGATGAGAAAAAAAGGAGATATCTATGAATGAAATGGAATACACAATACTTACAGAAAAAAAGATTCGTTTATTAGAAAATAATCAATATACTTTCGATGTAGGTTCGAGACCGACCAAAACAGGGGTGAAAAATTGGATCGAACTTTTCTTTGGTGTCAAAGTAATAGCTATGAATAGTTATCGACCTCCAAAAAAGGGAGGAACAGTAGGACCAATAGGACATCCAATACGTTGTAGGCGTATGATTATTGCACTCCAGCCAGGTTATTCTATTCCACTTCTTTCAGAGGAATAAAACTTATTAGATTCAATTAAGGTACCCAATAACATGGCCATCCGTTCATACAGAACTTATACTCCAAGCACACGAAATAGACCCATATCAAGTTACGATGGAAGGGTCCGGTCCAATCCACAAAAAAAATTGACCTCTGGACAGCATCGTTGTGGAAAAGGTCGTAATAGTAGAGGAATTATTACCGCAAGGCATAGAGGAGGAGGTCACAAGCGTCTGTATCGTCAAATTGATTTTCAACGGAATGAAAAATACATTTTTGGAGAAATTGTAACTATAGAATATGACCCTAATCGAAGTGCATACATTTGTCTCGTACACTACGGGGATGGTGAGAAGAAATATATTTTACACCCCAGAGGGGTCATAATTGGAGATACTATTACTTCCGGTCCAAGAGCTCCTATATCAATAGGAAATGCCCTACCTCTGAGTGCGGTTTGAATCATTGATTTGCGTAATCGAAAGCAACCGATTAGGTTTACAGCAAGACCTATGAATCTATCACTGATCCAACTCGGGTACTTTTATGGGATAAACCTCAAAGGGAAACTGAAGAGGAATGGCAGCGGGTGATTGGGTTCAATAGTTCCTCATATCGAATTATTGATTCCAAAGATATGATAATATGGAGAAGATCGAATTGTCTGAAGCATGAACAAACCCGGAGCGGAAGGGCACCCCTTGTTTCAAAGAAAGGGACGAGTTACTCACATTTGATTTGACGGTCAGAGGCAAATTAAAAGCTGGACAGTAGTAATATCTCCCGGAGAAGAAAAGAAAAGATGGAAGAAGAGAATAAAAAAGAAAGAGATGTTTAACACGCCTCCTACGTTATCCAGAACATACAAAGGTATTGACGTAATTTTATGAAGTCATTCATTCTGAATGCTACATGAAAAACATAGGCCAGATGATGGAATAGAGAGATCTAGGATGTAGAGGATCGGGACATGAGGAACGAAATCCCATATTTCATCCTATTTGTTGATCAAAGATATATGATCGATATATGTCAATATTATCATATACATCCAGAAAGCTGTATGCCTCGAGAGAGGCTTGTACGGTTTGGGAAGGGATTTTTATTGATCGAGAATAAGATTGATCGAAAATAAGGATCTACTTCAACCGATGTACCCTTGGGCACGGCTATACATAGCATAGAAATAACATTAGGTAAAGGCGGACAATTGGCTAGAGCAGCAGGTGCTGTAGCAGAACTGATTGCAAAAGAGGGTCGATCGACCACATTAAGATTACCATCTGGGGAGATTCGTTTAATATCTGAGAATTGTTCAGCAACGATTGGACAAGTAGGTAATGTCAATGCGAACAATGGAACTTTAGGTAAAGCTGGATCTAAACGTTGGCTGGGTAAACGTCCTAGAGTAAGAGGAGTAGTTATGAACCCTGTAGACCATCCCCATGGGGGTGGTGAGGGAAGAACTCCAATTGGTAGAAAAAAACCCGTGACCCCTTGGGGCTATGCTGCGCTTGGAAGGAAAAGTCGGAAGAATAATAAATATAGTGATGCTTCAATCCTTCGTCGACGTAAGTAAGAGCAGTTGGGGATCTATTTTATTAAAAAAGAAAAAAAAAATGGGGGGGGGGGGGGGTAATTGGCCATGGCACGTTCACTGAAAAAGAATCCTTTTGTAGCTAATCATTCATTGAGGAAGATAGAGAATCTAAACATAAAAAAAGAGAAGAAGATAATAGTAACCTGGTCTCGGGCATCTACCATTGTACCCGCAATGATCGGTCATACAATTGCTGTTCATAATGGAAAGGAACATTTACCTATTTATATAACGGATCGTATGGTAGGTCACAAATTGGGGGAATTTGCACCTACTCTAATTCCCCGCGGACATGCGAAAAGCGATAATAGATCCCGTCGTTAATCAGGAGGTGCTCATCATTAATGGGAGATGAAGTTCAATGGAAAAGAATAGCTCAAGTCCAAAAATACGAGCTCTAGCTAAACATATACGTATGTCTACTCATAGAGCACGCAGAGTAATTGATCAAGTTCGTAATCGTTCGTATGAACAAGCACTTATGATACTGGAACTCATGCCTTATCGAGCATGTTATCCTATATTACAATTAATTCCTTCCGCAGCGGCAAATGCTAATCACAATATGGGGTTGAACAAAGCCAATTTATTTGTCAGTAGGGCCGAAGTAAATGAAGGTGCTATTTTGAAAAGATCCCAACCTAGAGCTCAAGGACGTGGTTATCCAATACAGAAACCCACCTGTCATATAACTATTGTATTGGAAGAAAGATCCAGATCGAACAATCTGATTATGCCAACAGAACCCAAAAAAGGAAAATATGTATGGGACAGAAAATGAATCCACTTGGTTTTAGACTTGGTATAACCCAAAATCATCGTTCCCATTGGTTTGCGCAACAAAAGAATTATTCCGAAGATCTCCGGGAAGATGAAAAAATACGTAATTGCATTGTGAATTATATACGAAGACATATGAGGAGCTCCTCGAATCATGGAGGAATTGCACGTGTAGAAATTCGAAGAAAGATCGATTTAATTCAGGTCGAAATCCATATTGGATTTCCCAACTTGTTGATAGAAAATAGGGGTCGGGGAATTGAACAATTAAGAACCGATGTACGAAATATGCTTAATCCTGTGGATCGAAAACTAAACATTGCTATAGTGAAAGTTGCGAAACCTTATGGAGAACCTAATATTCTTGCGGAATTTATTGCCCTGCAACTAGAGGATAGAGTTTCACTCGGAAGAACAGTCAAAAGAGCTATTGAACTGGCTGAACAGGCAGATATAAAAGGTATTCAAATACAAATTGCAGGACGTCTCGACGGAAATGAAATTGCCCGTGTCGAATGGGCTAGAGAAGGTAGGGTTCCCCTACAGACCATTCGAGCCAAAATTGATCATTGTTATTATCCAGCTCAAACTATCTATGGAGTATTAGGGATTAAAATTTGGATCTTCGGGGATGAGAAATGATTGGTCCTCCTATTATCCTCCTACGGGAAGGAAGATAAAAAAAAAAAAATTGCGAATCATTCCATGATTTGTCCGATCAAAAATCATCAATTTTATCAGATCAAATAAGAATTAGATTAACCCTCTCGTAGAAATGCTATGCTTAGTGTGCGACTCGTTAGGATCGACTTTTTATAGAGCTATGAAGAACTCGGAAGAAGAACGGGTCGGTCCCCGGTATGAACTAGGGGCTAACTCATTACTTCGTATTGCCGAGATCCAAGGATTTAAGAACTATAGATACATCCATTACATAGTTATGCGAACTTAAAAGACTTTCTTCCAGGGGGGGGGGGACATCTATATCTCTTGTGAAGCGAGAGAGGTGTTCAAGAATGTGGGAGAATGGAAAGGAGAAGGGAGCGAGGAAGAAATGAGATATTCTTCCAATATTGTTATTGTATGGTCGGTTTATAAATCACCCTCCAAAGAGCAGTGTGATAAAGCATAAGAATCATCCTGATTGAATGGATTCAGTTTATGATGAATAAAAAAAAAAAAGAGCTTCGGGTCGATGGAAACTAAGGAAATTGACTCCATAACAGATGAAATGAAAAGCTCCATTGCAGAGGAAAGACCTAAGCATCGGTTTAGGAGCTATCGAAACGATGGAACCCGTGACTGCATAGGATTATATAAGAATCTCAATCATCCATTGGATAGGATGGCGAAAGAAACCAAGAATGAATTGATCTCAGTGGGGGAGGAGTTATAAGTCGACCCCATGGAGCAAATACCAGAAGAGTTAATATTCGCCTGTGGAATTCGTATTGGACAGTTCCGTTGGATAGAAAAAAAAAAAAAAAAAAAATAGATTTGTCCCTTCTCTAATATTTAAAATATTAAATATATGCGTAAATATATACTTATTCCTATATAACACATATCATATGCGCATTGATCGTCCAATTTTACATATATTATTCACGAGGAGCCGGATGAGAGGAAACTTTCATGTCCGGTTCTGAAGTAGAGATGAGATAAATCATCGATTATAACCCCAAAAGAACAAAATTTCGTAAACAACATAGGGGGAGAATGAAGGGAGTATCTCATCGGCGGGGCAATCGTATTTGTTTTGGTAGATTCGCTCTTCAGGCGCTTGAACCTGCTTGGATCACATCTGGACAAATAGAAGCGGGACGACGAGCAATTACTCGTTATGCTCGTCGTGGTGGAAAAATATGGGTACGTATATTTCCCGACAAACCTATTACAATGAGACCTGCAGAAACACGTATGGGTTCGGGGAAAGGATCTCCCGAATATTGGGTATCCGTCATCAGACCATATCGAATACTTTATGAAATGGGCGGAGTATCCGAAACTGTAGCTAGAGCAGCTACTGAAATAGCTGCATACAAAATGCCTATACGTACTCGATTTGTTACTGCTTCACCCGTCTAAATACTGAACCAAAGAGATATTTCTAATGGAAAAAGAAGATTCCTAGTTCGCCAACTATATATCTTCTTTTTTTTTTTTTTCATTTCCTCCGCCGGAGAACCCAATTATTGGAGAAAGAATGATTCAACCTCAAACTTATTCAAATGTAGCGGACAACAGTGGAGCCCGAAAACTAATGTGCATCCGGGTTCTAAAAGCTAGTAATCGTCAATACGCTCATATTGGTGACGTTATCATTGCTATAATTAAAGAAGCAGTACCAAATATGCCCTTAAAAGAATCAGAAATAGTTAGAGCCGTAGTTGTACGCACCTGTAAAGAACTTAAACGTGACAATGGAATGATAATACGATCTGATGACAATGCAGCAGTTATCGTTGATCAGGAAGGAAATCCAAGAGGAACCCGGGTTTTTGGTTCAGTTGCTCGGGAATTGAGACAATTGAATTTTGCCAAAATAGTTTCATTGGCTCCCGAAGTCTTATAAGTAATAATAAATCGTGTAATGGTTTAGAAATAGATCAATTTGTAAGTTGCATCTCAGGCATATTCCTCAAAGAAGATTGAACATGCCTCTTATATCAAGACCAGAAATTCATAATAATTCTTTCTCATGGGTAACGATACTATTGCCAATATAATAACTTCTATAAGAAACGCTGACATAGTAAAAAAAAAAACAGTTCGAATAATAGCTACTAATACTACCAAAAACGTTGTAAGAATCCTTCTGCAAGAAGGTTTTATAGAAGATGCTAGAGAACATAGGGAAGGTCAAAAATCTTTTTCGGTTTTAACTTTAAGATATAGGGGAAGGAAGGAAAAGACATATATAACCACTTCAAAGCGTACTAGCAAACCTGGTCTGAGGATCTATTCCAATTCTCAAAAAGTTCCTAAAGTTCTAGGTGGAATGGGGGTCGTAATTCTTTCTACTTCTCAAGGAATCATGACGGATCGAGAGGCTCGACGGAGAAGAATCGGAGGAGAAATATTATGTTATGTACGGTAATTTCTCTGAATTTTGTATTATTTCTTCTGGAGGATATCTCTATGAAAGGGAAAAAGTAAGTTAGATGATAGCATTCATCCTTATCCACGTTAGTTGATTTCTCAAGGAGATTCTAAAAAATGAATAAACAAAATTTGATCGATGTGGAAGGTTCAGTTACTGAATCACTTCCAAATGGTATGTTCCGAGTTCGTTCAGATAACGGATGTCAGGTTCCAACCCATATCTCGGGGAAAATTCGGCGTAATCATGTACGAATACTACCAGGAGATAGGGTCAAGGTCGAATTAAGTCCTTATGATCTAACCAAAGGACGTATAATTTATCGACTTCGCAACAAATCTTCAAATGATTGGATCACCTCCTGAACATCCGATAGGGATAAATAATATTTAGGCTCATGAATTAGAGAACCCTTATTTCTCGGAAAACGAGATGTAATATGATTAATCATATCAATTCCAAATTGAAGGACCACAAACATGAAAATCCGCGCTTCTGTTCGTAAAATTTGTGAAAAGTGTCGACTAATTCGTAGGCGGGGACGAGTTATGGTAATTTGTTCCAATCCGAGACATAAACAGAGACAGGGGTAATCCTTCTCTACATCAAGTAACAAATGTAGAAATGAAAGATCTATTTCGATATGAAATGGATAGATATCTATCTTACCGAACCCATAAATATGGAATAATGAATATGTCAAAACCTATAAGAAAAATTGGTTCACGTAGAAATGAACGTAGAATACCAAAAGGAGTTATTCACGTTCAAGCAAGTTTTAACAATACCATTGTTACTGTTACGGATGTACGGGGACAGGTGGTTTCTTGGTCTTCTGCCGGTGCCTGTGGATTCAAAGGCACGAAAAGAAGTACACCATTTGCTGCTCAGACTGCAGCAGAAAATGCTATTCGTACGTTAATGGATCAAGGTATGGAACGAGCAGAAGTCATGATAAGTGGCCCTGGTCCGGGGAGAGATACAGCATTACGGGCCATTCGTAGAAGTGGTGTACTCTTAAGTTTTGTACGTGACGTAACCCCTATGCCACATAATGGATGTAGACCTCCCAAGAAGAGACGTGTGTAGGAATCAAATGAATTCCGGGAGAGAGAAATGATCAAATGATCTGATCAAATAATCTCAGTATGATTCGAGATGAAATCTCAGTCTCCACTCAGACACCGCGGTGGAGGTGCATTGGATCCGGAGCGGACAGTAAGCGTCTTCATTATGGCCGCTTCGCTTTATCTCCGCTTCGAAAAGGTCAAGCTAGTACAATAGGCATCGCAATGCGAAGAGCTCTACTTGGAGAAATAGAAGGAACATGCATCACACATGCGAAATTGGAAAAGGTAACACATGAATATTCCGCGATAATAGGTATTGAAGAATCAGTACATGACATTTTAATCAATCTGAAAGAAATTGTCCTTAGAAGTGATCCGTACGGAACTCGAGAAGCATCTATCTGTATCGTCGGACCCAGAAATGTAACCGCTCAAGATATCATATTACCACCTTCTGTGAGAATAATTGATGCTACACAACATATAGCTAGTCTTACCAAATCAATTACTTTTGATATAAGATTATGGATCGAGAAAGATCGTGGATATCGTATACAGAGTCCGAAGAATTATCAGGATGGAATCTTTCCTATAGATGCTGTATTTATGCCTGTTCGAAACGCAAATTATAGTATTCATTCCTATGGGAACGGAAATGATATACAAGAAATCCTTTTTCTCGAGATATGGACGAATGGAAGTTTAGCTCCTAGAGAAGCACTTTACAGAGCTTCTCGTAATTTGATTGACTTATTCATTCCTTTTTTGCGTGCAGAAGAACAGAACATCGATGGAATGGACAATCAGAATGGGTCTAATATGCCTTCCTTCTCCTTTTCCAATATCTCGGCTGATATGGAGAGAATGGAAGAAGAAGTTGCATTCAAACATATTTTTATTGACCAATCAGAATTACCTCCTAGGGTCTATAACTGCCTCGGAAGGGTCAATATACATACATTATCGGACCTGTTGAATTACAGTCAAGAAGATTTAATGAGAATTGGACATTTCGGAAAGAAATCTGTCGAACAAGTATCGGAAGTTCTTCAAAAACATTTTGCAGTTGATCTACCCAAGAATAAGTTTCAGATTCATTAAATAGTTCCATTTACTTTTCCCATTTTTCCCCTTTCCCGAGTTATTATAGAGAGCAATGGGAATAATTCCATTTCAAGTGTTCAACATAACCTCTATTTCGTGTAATATTCAAAAGATATCTCTGACGGGCGAAATGGATATATCTAGGGAGAACTTGTTTTGAAGCAATTACTCCCTAGATATATGAACGAGATATTGAAATTTCTCAATATTTAACAGTTGGATCAATCTGGAAAAGACCTAAAGTGAAAGATTCATCAATAGGTAACGCTGCCCCAATACCTAACCAAAGGGCTACTGCAGTACCGATCAAGAAGACTGTTGTAGCTACTGGACGACGAAATGGATTTTGAAATTGATTCACATTCTCTGGAAAAGGTACCGTCAATAATCCCGCAGGTACTGAGGCCATTAGAAGGACACCTAATAATTTATTAGGTACTGTACGAAGTATTTGAAATACGGGGAAAAAATACCATTCGGGCAATATTTCCAAAGGAGTTGCAAATGGATTTGCTGGTTCACCAATCATTGATGGTTCTAGAACCGCTAAACCTATGGTACATGCAATAGTACCTAAAATTACTACTGGAAAAATATATAAAAGATCATTGGGCCAAGCGGGCTCTCCATAATAATTATGCCCCATACCCTTAGCTAATCTAGCCCTTAATACAGGATCATTTAAATCAGGTTTCTTTGTTATTAGGATAGGTAAAGCCCTATGGATCTATCCCCCCAAAAGAACCGGACATGATAATTTTTCATCATCCGGCTCGAGCAATAACTAAAGGAATTAGAGATATCTATATATCTTTATAGATATCTACATATATGACTCTCCGTAATGAGGGACATATCGTGGTAATAGGAACCAATAATATCTCTAATCATCCATTAAAGGGGATCCGATCCCTCCAGTAAAATACTCAGTACCCAAGTAAGCTTGCAAATTCGATTATGATCGATATGCTTTTTGGACCATCTTATCCCTCATAATCTGTGTTTATCTTCGCGAATATACCTTCGAAGTTTCGTGACATACAAGGTATTGACTTGTTACTGATCCGGCCTTTTATCTTCCTCAGATCCCTTCTCTTACTCCGATAGTCTTCCCTTTAGAGATGAATGCAAGAGAAATGGATGCATTTCCACACTATGAAGAAGGAGCAGTAATATGATACAACTCTTGATTATGTTACATTATTACCTTATTATACTGGATTTCACGGAGCCCTTCCTAATTCGAATTTGATCATAGAAATAATTCTCTTGAAACGGACCGACCGATACCTTTTTTTGCCCAGGTTTTAAACTTCCTATTTATGATAAGGAAATTGGGACAGAGACACATTTCATTAGAAATTTTGATGTGGCAGATTGAAGGATATATCTGCACGGCCCAATAAAGAGTTCAAGTCACACACTCCCATAATCCATCTTCTCCGTCTGAGAATCTATTTCAACTATTCGTATCGGATAAATAATACTTCAAGATTGAAAGAAAAGATCCGAGGAACATGTTTTCTTATTACCAATAAGAAATATTCATGGCAATGAGATATTACTATCATTACTCAAAACAATATGTTATGAATACTTATTTTCAATCTATCTTTCCTCTCTATAAAGGACCTGGAATACCTTGCTTACGGATCATAAGAAAGTGCATTAACATAAATACAGCAGTAAGAAGGGGTAATACAAAAGTGTGTAAACTATAGAAACGAGTCAAAGTAGATTGACCCACACTAACACTTCCGCGTAGTAGCTCTACCAAGGGAGGCCCTATTACAGGAATAGCCTCAGGCACGCCAGTCACAATTTTGACTGCCCAATAACCAATTTGATCCCAAGGCAAAGAATAACCAGTTACACCGAAAGATACGGTCAATACAGCCAGAATTACGCCTGTAACCCAAGTTAATTCACGAGGTTTTTTAAATCCACCTGTGAGATAAACACGGAATACGTGCAGGATCATCATTAAAACCATCATACTTGCCGACCATCGATGAACTGATCGAATTAGCCAACCAAAGTTTACTTCGGTCATTATGTATTGAACAGGGGCAAAAGCTTCTGTAACGGTCGGACGATAGTAAAAAGTCATAGCAAAACCAGTAGCTACTTGTACCAAAAAACAGGTCAGCGTAATCCCCCCTAGACAATAAAATATATTGACATGAGGAGGAACATATTTACTAGTGATATCATCCGCAATCGCCTGAATCTCAAGACGCTCTTCGAACCAATCGTATACTTTATCGAGATAGGTAAACTGAAATTCCCCCCCCAAGAACCGTACATGATAATTTCTCTTCATACGGCTCGAGCAAGAGCACCCAAATACTCTTGGGAACGAATAGATCGATTAGAAACTATCCTATCAGTTCGTTCCCTGGTAATATGAATGAGAATAATTCGGAATGATCATCTCCCCTCCCGCAACAGCAATACTTCACAGTGCCAAAATTTCAAGTCGGCTCTCATCCTTATGCCGAATGGATCGCTATAGGCCTTTCGAACGATCTTTCACCCTATTTGTGATATCAATTTACTGGAGAAGAACTAGTCTTGGGCAATTGATAGTAATTATCTTGTCGAGATCTTAATAGATGGATCGATCCAAACCTCAGATTTATATTATACCCCGATGATCTTTTCGAATCTCCAAAAGTTCTTTGGGTAATAACCTTTCGATCGTCACTTACTCAACGAAATATACTAACTAAGAGAAATGAGATACCATCTCATTCTTCAGTCAGAGTCAGCCTAGTTCTAAAGGAAGAGAGATCATTCAATTTCTGATCAGGAATACCTATTTCGAATTCTTAGAAGCCCGGTGACGAGGTCTAAATGGCAGGTACAAACCATAGTTCAGATCTTCCCAAATATATCTTATATGCCTCGTGCTCCGAATACGAAATATTCGATTGATATCCGACGAGGTAGGACCATCTCCATGAAGATGACAGACTGGTCTTCTGTACTATCAATCTAGATCAATTTTAACAAGTCGCACACCCATGTTCCAGAAATCCTTAAAGAAGAATAGTTACACGATCAAACTACCGGAACGGAATGACCTAGAACCCGGAGCTATTCGATAGCTTTATTTGGATCCCTCAGTCGAAAAACCGGACCGGGGATCCGGGCAGATCTTCTGGGTCTTCTAGACCCAGCTTACCGGAATCCCATCCAATAAAACGGAAGAATTATAAATCTCCGGAATAATAGATAAGAATACCGCAAATAGAGCCATCGCAGCACCCATAAGAGGAGTAGTTCCCCATCCGGGAGCTACTTTACCATATTCCGAATTAAGTGGTTTGAATAAATTTCCTACAACGGTTCGTCTCGGTCCAGATCTGAAAGTATCATCAGTGGTCTGTGCAGCCATAACTCTTATTGCATTGGTTGAGATCTGTTAACTTTGTATACAGTTGTGTTGTAAATATACCATGATCTTGGGATTACCTAACGATGGAAACTGCAACCTTAGTCGCCATCTCCATATCCCGTTTACTTGTGAGCTTTACCGGTTATGCCCTGTATACCGCCTTTGGGCAACCCTCTGAACAACTCAGAGATCCTTTCGAAGAGCACGAAGACTAGTTGAAATAACGACCTTCCCGTATAGGGAAGGTCATTATTTTTATGAAAAGAATGAGGTGAGGGTTCGGAGAAGAAAAATTATTTACTCCCCTTATCCGGAACTTTGGGCGGTTCTCGGAAGAAAATAGCGAAAAATATTATCCCTAAGGTCGATACCAACAGGAATGTATAAACCAATGCTTCCATAGATTCGATCGTAGTTTACAATTATGGAGATAGCTTTCATACCGATTGAAATTCTTTCCCAGAAAAGGAGAAGAATAGAAAGATTTCAAATCTCTCTGAGAATGAAAATTCCACTGAAGTGGAATCTCTCGATACTATAGATTGGAGCAATGCAATATCATACTACTTGTCTTTTCAATGTAATATCATACTATTTGTCTTTTAGTAGTGGGATCTCCTAGTTTTTGGAATGCTCCAAATTCTACTTGGGCATCTAAATCCGGGTCGATACCAGCAAAAACATCTCTGAACAAAGTTCTAGCACCATGCCAAATGTGTCCGAAAAAGAAAAGAAGAGCAAATGTGGCATGTCCAAAAGTGAACCAACCCCTTGGACTACTACGAAAAACACCATCGGATTTCAGTGTAGCACGATCCAATTCGAAAATTTCACCTAATTGAGCACGCCTAGCATATTTTTTCACTGTAGCAGGATCACCAAAACTAACCCCATCAAGTTCACCCCCATAGAATTCGACAGTTACACCTACCTGTTCGACACTATACTTTGATTCTGCTCTCCTAAAAGGAACATCGGCTTTCACAATTCCTTCTTCATCCACCAGAACTACTGGAAATGTCTCAAAAAAAGTAGGCATACGACGTACAAAAAGCTCATGTCCTTCTTTATCTCTAAAGATAGGGTGTCCTAACCAACCAACAGCTATTCCATCTCCATTGTCCATCGCACCTGCTCTGAATAACCCTCCTTTAGCTGGATTATTACCGATGTAATCATAAAAAGCTAGTTTCTCGGGAATTTTGGACCAAGCTTCCGATAAACTTAGATTTTCGGACAAACCGGCACGAACCCGTCGATCTATTTCTTGTTGAAAATATCCCTGATCCCACTGGTAACGAGTAGGACCAAATAATTCGACCGGAGCAGTTGCGGAGCCATACCACATGGTTCCAGCGACAATGAAAGCTGCAAAGAACACAGCGGCAATACTGCTGGATAGGACAGTTTCAATATTCCCCATACGTAATCCTTTGTATAAACGTTGGGGGGGGCGAACACTGAGATGGAATAAACCTGCTAAGATACCCAATATACCTGCTGCAATATGGTGAGAAGCTATTCCTCCCGGAACAAAAGGATCAAAACCCTCAGCTCCCCACGCTGGATTTACAGGTTGTATTTTTCCAGTTAGTCCATAAGGATCAGACACCCATATTCCAGGACCATACAAACCCGTTACATGAAACGCTCCAGATCCGAAACAAGCTACTCCTGAGAGGAACAAATGAATTCCGAAGATCTTGGGCAAATCTAAAGAAGGTTTTCCTGTACGTTCATCGCAGAATATGTCTAGATCCCAATAGACCCAATGCCAGATAGCTGCCAAAAAGCACAAGCCAGAAAACACAATATGTGCCCCGGCCACACCTTCATAACTCCAAAGACCTGGATTGGTTACAGTTTCTCCGGTGATACTCCACCCACCCCATGAATTGTTTATTCCCAAACGAGTCATAAAAGGTATAACGAACATACCTTGTCTCCACATTGGATCAAGAACAGGATCGGATGGATCAAAAACTGCTAATTCGTACAGAGCCATTGAACCGGCCCAACCAGAAACTAGAGCTGTATGCATTATATGTACAGAGAGCAACCGGCCAGGATCATTCAATACGACGGTATGGACACGATACCAAGGCAAACCCATGGAAATACCCCTTTATCAAAGAAAAGTAGACATTATGTAACTTTCTCGCATTAGAAGAGACCATGCTATGGAGCTAAACCTTTATCGGATCATCTCAAGGGTTAACATCTATTCGAGGTCATTGCTAATAACAGTTCCGGAACAATTCTGTTCAGAATAGCAGGGAGAAGCGTAAATATTTTATCATTTATGTGTACCAATGCACAATGTGGAGATTGGTCCCATTTCTACTGATCGAGCGCATAAATACAATACTTGCTCCTTTTTTGAACAACCTGCAAAAGAACTCGATTTCCCTGATCTTTTCGTTCTTCTACGAACGATGTTTATTTTTGAATTTATGGACCAAATATGATATAATCATCGTGTCATAAACACATCCTAGAAGCCTCATCTCTTCTTATACTTCACGTTTCCATATTAGAGCATAGTGCTTCACTTCTCTCTATTGAAACAAATGCCCATTGGTGTTCCAAAAGTTCCTTTTCGGATCCCTGGAGAGGAAGATGCAGTTTGGGTCGACGTATAGTGCGACTTGTCGGACATATTGGGTTATACGGAATTTCCCCGTTATCTCTCCTGATGAGATATTTCCTGCTTCATTCAGGATCGATTCAACTATCAATAATCTAGAGCGTGAAGTGCGATTAGATCGTTTAGGAGGAAAGAGATTCTCAATCATGAGAATCCATGGTTAGCTCAGACCAATAAAGTATTAAGGCTCCGTTCAAAAAATCCCAAATTGGTGATATATCTAGAATTCCTAGATAGAACCCATCGATGAGTGATTTGGAACTATCAATAGATGGAGTAATAGAACAATAGATGGAGTAATAGAATCTATTTGAGAAGATATTTGACATAAATCATGGAGCGGATCGAAAAGATAAAAATGGCAGTAGGTTTACTTGTCCTATATGTACGAATGAAACTCGGGCAGATGCTTCCCCGGAGTAGAGCATAAACCTAAAGATGTCTCAAAAACCTATTTGAAAACAAGAAAATTTCGCTGTGACCAAAACGATTGGATTTCAATGGAGCGATACATCGATTAAGAGGTAGTTCAATAAGTTTAGCTAATTATATTCTCAGGGAGAAGACGAACTTGAACCAATGGTTATGAAAAAAAAAAAGAAAAACTCTTTTAGGGAATTCTTTTAGATAAGATCTCGCTATGAAAAAAGAAAGGGTCTGGGATCGATACATAACTTTTTGCAATCACTTGAGCCGTATGCATTTAAAGGTGCGTGTACGGTTCTTAAGGAAGAAGAGCTATTTCACTATCCTAATCAACCGACTTTATCGAGAGAGATTACTTTTTCCGGGTCAGCAGGTCGATGATGAGATCGCAAATCAACTTATTGGTATCATGATGTATCTGAATGGAGAAGATGAAAATAAAGATATATATCCATATATTAACTCTCCCGGTGGAGCAGTGATACCGGGAATATCTATTTATGATGCTATGCAATTTGTAGTACCAGATGTGCATACAATATGCATGGGGTTAGCTGCCTCGATGGGATCTTCTGTTCTAACTGGGGGGGAAATTACTAAACGTATAGCATTACCTCACGCTTGGCGCCAATGAGTTTTTCTTGGAGAAGGAGCGATGTAAAAAGACTATGCCTTTGCCAAATAAAAGGTAATAATAGCATGGCATTTCGAGCCCGATACAAACATCATCTTTTTGTTCTTTTGAAATAGAATTACGTATCGAGATAGTAGAACAAAGTTTCTTCCCGATTTTACAATCGATTCAATCTTATGTATCGTGGCATGGGTCTATTTTAGCGTCATAACCCCTTTTGTTCTTGCACCAAGATTCTCTTTCGGATATTTATCAAATTCTTTATGAAATAGAGAATCTCGATCAGATCTCATCAAAAGAAAACTTTGGGATTGCTAGATCGAAAGATAGATATATAAAGCAACGGAACCATCGTAGTATTTCTCTTATTACGGGAAAAAAGATGGTAAATAGATCATCCGAATGTTGGGGGTCATTTGTATTTCTCTCAGTTTGACTCGAAATGGGATGAGATCTATTATAGAGCCGTATGCACAAAAAATGCCTGTACGGCCGATTCATTTGATTTATTTTTTTTTTTTTTTCAAAATTTCCCGAGATCAAGGAAACGATCATCTATTATCAGGGTTATGATCCACCAACCTGCTAGTTCTTATTATGATGGACAAGCAGGAGAATGTATCATGGAAGCGGAAGAGGTATTGAAACTTCGCGATAGCATTACGAATGTTTATGTACAAAGAACAGGCAAGCCCTTATGGGTCATTTCGGGGGACATGGAAAGAGATGTTTTTATGTCAGCAACAGAAGCCCAAGCTTACGGCATTGTCGATCTCGTAGCGGTGGAGAATACTGAGGATCTCTTGTGAATTTCTTTTGATGATGAACATTTGATCCCTTATTTCCCTTTCTTCTGGAAAGGGAAAATGAAAGTGATTCATTTCATAATGACCTAATATGGTTAGGATCGATCTGAACCAGTCAATTCCGCATACGATCTAAAGTGCCAACTATTCAACAACTCATTAGAAATACGAGACAGCCAATAGCAAATGGAACAAAATCTCCTGCTCTTCGGGGATGTCCCCAGCGTGGAGGAGTATGTACTAGGGTGTATGTGCGACTCGTTCGGATCAAGAGCTGAAACAGACTAGGAGATCCTTATAGCAGAATAACTCTCCTACTGCAGCAAGTACAGATCTATAATCTACTCTTATGGGGGATGATCTTTATGGTTTCCATTGGTGCAAATCCAATCACCTTGATGTGGGATGAAAAGCAATTCCTCATTGGTAGCGAATGGTTATCAATCCATTGAGCGGGGAAAATAGTGCAAATTGAAGAAGCAATTATGCTCATATTGCCGCAAGAACGGACTGACAAGGTCAGCTGCCTAGCCAATCCTCATAATTCCATGTCGTCACTGTATGGATAAATCTTATCGCAGGAGGACTTATTACTTGAGAATTCGGGGTAGAGCTGGAGATGGTAAACTGTACAAGTTACCAATAACATCCTCATCTCGTATTTCATAAATGAAAGGCTCCGGCGTATAGAGGGGACCTCACCGTTAAAGGAAGAACCGTAAAAACGATGGAACCCATGATTTTTTCTTAGTGCGAGGTCCCATCCCCCGCTTACCGAGAGGATGCCTAACCAAGAGAAAATAGAAAATTATGGTTGGGAAGGTTACAGTAGCAAGAGCCATTGGAATCCCTATTTCATACATTAGAAGAACCAGTTTTATTCTTAATAGACCAAATCAAAGAATGACTGATAATCAAGCAATTCTCAATTAGTGATTTATGAGAGTAAACTTCAATGACCAGAATTAAACGTGGATATATAGCTCGGAAACGTCGAAAAAAGATTCTTGCATTTGCATCAGGCTTTCGAGGAGCTCATTCGAAACTTTTTCGAACTGCTGACCAACAAAAAATTAGAGCTTTAGTTTCTGCTCATCGAGATAGGGGTAAGCGAAAGAGAGATCTTCGCCGTTTGTGGATTACTCGGATCAATGCAGCAGCCCGTAATAATGGAGTTTCTTATAACAAATTTATCCGATATTTGTACAAAAGGCAGTTGCTTTCAAATCGCAGAATACTTGCACAAATCGCTGTATTAGATAAGAATTGCTTTTCCACGATCATCAACAATATTATCGAATGATGAAATAGGTGGAACGGAATCCCCCGGAGAATTCCCTCCGGGAAGGTAGAGACATCGAAAATTGAGAAATATTGAAAAAGAAACAGATCCCTTTTGATTTCTTCGATTTTTTTAGACAATGAGATCTTCCTCTTTATTGAACAGATATTCCAGCTCCGATTCAATCAAAGAGCAGGTTCATTTCTAGGGATCAAATTAGTTGTCATTATTAAGGAAAGGTGACGAAGATGGAATACGAGCTCGTTTAATAGCAATAGTCATTAGGCGCTGCTGTTTTTGGGTCAATCTACTCACCCGTCCGGATAATATTTTTCCTCGTTCGCTAATAAATTGACTAATTGAGCTCATATTTTTATGATCAATTTGATCTCTCGATCCAATTGGCGGCAAACGTCTACGAAAGGATCGCTTAGATTTATTCATAGTTTATTTCATGAATCTTTTCAATACTATTTATTTTATTCCTTTTAAATACTATTTATTTTATTCAAAATCTTATTCAAATCATTATAGATTTCCTACAATACCATTTTGTTCCAAATCTTCCTAAAATCCCCCCCCCCTTTTTTTTTTTCTATTTTACTATATCTATGATTGATTCCTATCCCTTTGAATAGTATGTTCGATCTATTTCTTTATCTCTCCGTGAATAGTATGTTTGTAACAATAGGGACAAAATTTCTTCAATTCCGATCGAATAGGTGTATTGCGTCGATTCTTTTGAGTAATATATCTAGAAACACCCGGGTATTTTTTATCAACACTATCTCGAGTACAACTAGTGCATTCCAAGGTAATTTTTACTCTTACATCTCCACCCTTGGCCATAAACTTACTCCGGATATAAAGTCCACTTTACTTTTCGATAAAAAAAAAAGAGAAAGGGTAGATGGGATCAAATGATTCAATCTTTTCTTATTCTTTCTCGTAATGCGTAATGAAATATTGAATCAGAAGTTTGAAATGGTACTCACGATCTTTATAGAAAGAGCCTCTAGACCTAGATCTCTATTTAGATTTACTCCCCCCCCCCGTTCCACTCTAGGACTCGTCGATTTGGGAACAAATTCACTTATTTCATTTTCCCACGAAGAAAAGGAAGGGAGTGATCTAGCATAATTTTATCCTTTTTCCTCTTTTCCTTTCGGAGGAGAACTAAAATGAAAAAAAGGGAAAAGTCAAAGCATCTGGGAAAAAACGATTGATCTCTATCAATAGACCGGCCAAAGACCCGAACCATAAAGTAGCTAGCACAGGCGCTGTGGAAAGATATGTCTTTATATCTCGCATTGTAAGTTTTCCTCATCGATCGTGGTACTTATATGATATGGTTAGCTACATCTGTGTTTATGGGTCACTTGTACTTGTACGGGGAACTCGTCGGAACTGAAAGAGATATGTACAGTGATCCAGGATACAAGATGCTCCTCCTAGTTCTAGAACAGAAAAAAGATATTCCCAAATATCGCGATAGTCATTCTTCTAAATGAGAGATTCTCTGTGTACATAGTCCATTTGCACAAGACCGAAAAATAATGAAAGTGTAAGAAATGTGAGAAAAAAAAAAAAAAAAGATTTTCATCGTATAAAATAACATTGTCTAACAATTGAAAGGGATGTAGCGCAGCTTGGTAGCGCGTTTGTTTTGGGTACAAAATGTCGCGGGTTCAAATCCTGTCATCCCTACCTATTCCTTTCCCTATGGAAGAGAAAGAAAGAAGAACAAGGGATCAATTGAGATCGATTTGGATGGAACATCAACTATCAGTGATTGAATCATACCATATACAAAAGTATTTTTTTGGGGTACAAAAGGTCTGTTTTTATTTATCTCTCATCTAAATACTTTGATAAGAAAGCGCTCTTAGTTCAGTCCGGTAGAACGTAGGTCTCCAAAACCTAATGCCGTAGGTTCAAATCCTACAGAGCGTGATTCTTTTCATATCGAAATCAAATTTTATTGATGGATCATCAATAGCTTCAACTGTAACAATCAATGGAATCTGACCTCCCGAAATAAGTGGGAGGTCAATGAAAAAGGATGTTCCTCAATCAAATATCCAATTGATCACCACGTCGGTATTGTAAATATGCAGTTACAGATGATCCGGCCGAAGTTATAGGAATTAGACCTAACACAATTCCAGAGGGCAAAGCTTCAATCATTTCGATTCAGATAAATAAATATAGGTAATATCCACTTTGGATAGTACCCTAAAATTGCTATGAATCTCAATAATTAGAAATCGGCATTGAGAGAAGCAACGGAATCATCGGAATATTGAATGAACCTAAAGGGGTTTCCTTCTTCTTGATTTCAAAGAAGTCGTATCTTGCTTGAACCAATGAATAGGGCTAAGGTGAAGATTAGGGAAGCCAATAGAAAGCCAAAATAGCTAGTTATAGTAGGCGTGAAAAAACTGAATGGAATACGTTTGCTACATATCTTTACGAGGCAATTGCCTAAGTTTTCTTTTTCATAACCTAGAATAGGATGGGAATACGAAAGATAAATTGTCCAAATGGGTACCAATTCGTAATCCTGTATTAACCAGTCACTATGAATGTTACGAACAAACATGAACGAGAAGGAATATCTGATTAAAAATAGGTGTTCATTATCTCAGATAAGGGATTCCAAAAATGAATCAAGCGATCCACGAATAACACCAATACCAACTGACCCTCTTTGGGAATTATGGAACGCAATCTTCTTTCAAGAGCTACAAGGTAAACGAATTGAATTCAATCATTCCGATTGAATCACCTGGCAGTATTTTCTTATTCTTTTTTTTTTTTTTTAACATGGGAATCTGGGAATGATCCAATCGTACCCGTTACTCTAGTAGTACAAATAAGAATTGAGGAATCCCGAAGGAAGAAAACGAAAATGTCATCCCCCTCTTCTTCTTTTTTTTTTTCCAAAAGAGAGAAACTTGTGCTCCAAATCGAGCATAAGGTTTCATGGTCCCAGGCCTAGCAATTACCATTCCACGTTCCACATACTGTTTCTGCATATTTCGAAGGAACATTCTTACGGTATTTTCAGCAAGTATAGAGTATTCCTAAATATCTTCGAACCTATGATATATGATAGTTGTACCGCGAGTCTCTCTCTCTCAATCCGACTATTTAGACTGTTCTTCTCGTTCGAATAGTTCCTCTTTCTGTACAATCGGAGTAGCTTCAGTTCCAAAGATTGGGACGGAAAGAACCTCTTCTGCGGTCATAGGAAAGGTTTTCATAGGAAAAGTTTTGTGAATTTCACGTTTAGGTGTAGGATCCACTTTATCCATCATTCCTAGATCTCATCGATCCACTTATTTGCATCTCTATATGAATTCTTAAAGCTAGTAGGGCAGGGCCTGGTACTACAAGAATTCTATCTACTGGAAAATAGGAATAGCTCGATCCTCACATACCTACAATTCGACCAAGTTCCATAAGATTTCAATATTCACCTGGTCCTCCTCATCCAGTAATACTGTGAGATAAGTAATACTTACTCATTCGGCCAAAGTACTTTGTTATTAAGTGATTAGGTTCGTGGCATAACTCCACCTGCTCTCGATTGCTATTGGGAGAACACCCTCCATTTATGTAACACCAAGGATCCTCCCTTTATATAACCCAAATGACTGGGATGATCTACACAAACATAATAGAAAGAGAGGAAAAAAGGATCTTATTCTAGATGAGTTGCATTGATAGTGATGCCCCTTGCTTCTTCCTCCGAAGAGACATCAATCTCATCCCCTTTATTCACTATACATCCGCCTGGAGCAATTCGAGCCACTACAACGACCACTGCTGAAGTGGTTTTCGCCATGATCCATGTGTTCAATTGTCCAATATCTACATGAGGTTCCTCACGTCCGAGTCTATCCCGTCGAGGAGACATACGAGATTCTTTCTCCAGTGGGGAAAACTGGGAGAATAAAGAAATTGATTAAGTTGACCATAATTGGGAGGAACAGAATCATTATATCCCTTCCTTTCTAATCTGAATCGAAATTGTATTGCTGTGTCAGAGGAAGGCTAGCTATACCGGTCCAATATACCTGAAATATACCCTTGGTATAATATTGACAATCCAACAAGGATTAGAGAAAATATCAGTAATTCTCCATCTCCTAATCTCTATCTTTTATGGGATCAATTCCCCCTTGGCTGTACAAGAATATACGGAGCTGAACATGTCTGGGAATACGGGAGAACGCTCTTTTGCTGACATTATTACCAGTATTCGATACTGGGTTATCCATAGCATTACTATACCTTCCCTATTCATTGCAGGTTGGTTATTTGTCAGCACGGGTTTAGCTTACGATGTATTTGGAAGCCCCCGGCCGAACGAGTATTTCACAGAAAACCGACAAGAGGTTCCATTAATCACTGGCCGTTCCGATCCGTTGGAACAACTCAATGAATTTACTAGATCTTTTTAGGAGGTACCAATGACCATAGATAGAACCTATCCAATTTTTACAGTTAGATGGTTGGCCGTTCACGGACTAGCTGTACCTACAGTTTTTTTCTTGGGATCAATATCAGCAATGCAGTTTATCCAACGATAAACTCTATCTAAATCACAGAGCTATGACACAATCGAACCCGAACGAACAAAATGTTGAATTGAATCGTACTAGCCTCTATTGGGGGTTGTTACTCATTTTTGTACTTGCTGTTCTATTCTCTAATTACTCTTTCAATTAAAAACAGTGCCTCTTATCTCATCCGGAGAGATCTGATACTCATAATTATCCATGACTGTTTATGTCTTGAGCATGACTACTTAATAAAATGTGAAAGGGAGCAAGAGAAATGGCCGATACTACTGGAAGGATTCCTCTTTGGCTGATAGGTACTGTAACTGGTACCCTTGTGATTGGTTTAATAGGCATCTTTTTCTATGGTTCATATTCTGGATTAGGGTCATCCCTATAGTAACAAAATGAACTGAACATAGATAAAAAAGACTATACATGTGAAAGTGAAGATTTCAATAAGACCTTACCCTTCTTCGAGTTAAAAGAAGGGTAAGGTCTTATTGAAATCTATTTTCAAGATTTACTTCTATATGAATCAGAAGATTCGTACAAATTACACGATTCTTTCAGCTACTCCAATGCCTTCTAGTAAAGTGATGAACCAATCTATTCTTTCGCTTCTGATACGTATTATCAAATAATTGGATTAATTTATACATTTCAGCTGTTCCTCCTAGGAAGAATGACTAAGGAATGGATCGTCCCGCCGCATAATATGCATGACTTTTGTTCATTTTCCCCAGATGAGAGATTCTGCGGACCATCCCTCTAAAAGTTAGAACTACGATAATCCGAATGTGTGAATATAGAATTTGAGCTCTTATGGTCCAAGCCGGAAATAGCACCTTTTCCCTTTCTATCTGAAATGAGCCTTTTTCATGAATTTGCTAGATAGATCCCATTTGCTCAATGAGTGGTATTGCCTTTTCTATCCATTTGCTCCTCTTTTTTCATGAACTTGAAAGGTTCTCAGTAGGACGTGCGAAAGACTTGGGATTTTACGAACGGGATCAGAAAAATCATTAGTTCCTCTTACCCTAAAGAGAAAGCGTAAAATCGATTTCGATCAAAGATTGAGGATCAGGAAGATAAGAATCTTTCCCGAGATCGTTTAGTCCCCCTCTTCCTTTTTTTCTCCTTCCTTCCCTTTGATATCCTTCGGATCATTCTTCTAGATATGATGAATGGATAAGAAAGCAAAAGAAAAAAAGGCTATATGGCACGGATATGGTATATGCTATGTAGCATATGAATAGAGGGCTGTTCGGCAAGTTGATCTGTTCTAGTGCTTATCAAGTCACTCCCTATTTGAAATGCACATATCTATCTATAGATAGATCTAGTAATGACTCATATCTTATTTACGAACAAGGGAGGGGAGATGATGATATTGAGGGCTCTCCAGGGGCATGACCTTATTATTTGAATTGTACATGATTGCATCAGCCACCAATAAACAGCCAAACCTTTCGGTCAACCTCATGTTTGAAAATCTATGGACCTAAAAATTCATCTCGGCCAATTGAACTTTCTCAAATTGTTTCTTCTTAAGGACCAAAAAGATTTGTGCCAAAATGACAGATGCCAGGAGTAATAAGAGACCTTGAACACGTAATGGATCTTGAAGTACTATTTCTGCATCTCCTTGGCCAAATCCACCCACATTAGGATTATTCGTTAATGGCTGATCAACTTTGATGAATTCACCCTCGGAAATAAGAAGTTCCGGTCCCGGAGGTACGATATCCACCACTTGACGACCATCTGATGCATTATCGATAGTGATTTCATATCCACCCTTTTCTTTACGTAATATTTTGCTCACTCTACCCGTTGTTGAAGCATTATAGACCGTATTGTTGCTCTTGCTTCCATCGGGATAAATTTGTCCCCTTCCTCTATTACCACCCACATATATGGGATATTTAAGAAAATGAACTTCTTTATTAGTAGCAGGATTCGGTGAAAGGATGGGAAACACAATTTCACTATATTTCTGACCGGGAACAGGACCTATTACAAGAATCTCTTTTTGATTAGGACGATAATTCTGAAAATAAAGATTACCTATTTTTTCTTTAATCTCGGGAGAAATACGATCAGGAGGGGCTAATTCAAAGCCCTCAGGTAAAATTAGAACAGCTCCTACATTCAAAGCCCCTTTCTTACCATTAGCAAGAACTTGTTTTATTTGCATATCGCAGGGGATTTGAACAACTGCTTCAAATACAGTATCAGGAAGCACGGATTGTGGAACCTCAATATTCACAGGCTTCTTAGCCAAGTGACAATTAGCACATACAATACGTCCAGTTGCTTCTCGGGGATTCTCATAACCCTGCTGCGCAAAAATGGGATATGCATTTGAAATAGATGTCCGAGTTATCATATGTATCATGACCAAGATGGAAATTGATCGAGTCATCCACTTTTTCATCCAGTCATAAGTATTTATATTCCGCATGGTTCGATTATTGGTTCCAAATCTCTTTACGATAAATGGGGTAGATAGCTACCATAATTACCTGCCCGCAATTCCGCTATTATATTAACTCCAAAAGTAATAAATCAGAAGTATCCCACTGAAAGAGAGGGAAAGGAGGAAAGGGAAGAGAAAGAGTAAAAAGGAGATCTGTAATAGTTAGTTTCTGTACGAAAATCCAATTCCTATTCACTCGTTGTCGGATAGAACAACCTATTCTTTATTCATTCCTATTTATTCATTCATTGAATGATAAATCACTACAAGTGAAGGAGATATACGATTTAAGTGACGGAAGATCCAATATTTGAAAATTGTATCTGAGATGACCGGAAAAGTTGAAACGAGACCAGATATTCTTTGTTCATCATGAGAAAACCCATAATTTTCGGAGATCGAATCGATCATCAGTTCCCAACCATGGGGCGAATGGAACCCAATACATAAATCGGTTACTAAAAGAATAGAAAACGCTTTCATCGTATCGCTCAGGCTATGGAATAATTCTTGGATCCAAGAATTGAGAACGACAAGTTTTTCCTTACCCAGAATGAAATAAGCACCTGGAGTAGCAAAACATATAAAATTTGCCAATAAATGTGAGATGATCTGGATCAAATCTTCATTGTACATTTCGACTAATTGGATCGTTTTTTTGCGAATCTCTATACGAAGATCTTGTGAATGTGTTTCCGAAGAATCTTCCACCATTCTCTCCAACAGGAATAGTTCTTCTATTTCTCCGAATCTTTCTAGAGCGTTTTCTTCTTGGAGATAATCAGAAAATTCCCGAGACTGACCAGTATTCCACCAATTCGTAACCCAAGGCTCCAAACCTTTCTGGAATGAAATAGAGATTCCCCAGGGCAGGAATACTAGACATGCAAGGTATCGTAGGGAAGCTAATGCTTTATATTTGGCCACTTTAAATTTGTGAATCGCTAACGAACCCGATTCACTCGTCAGCTCTGTCCGAAATCTGGATAAAGTACGAGTTGTAGAACGAGGTATGGGACCTATAGATTCAGGATCTACTGCGTAATTGTTCGACCCTTAAAAAAAAATATTCTTCGGATGAGGAACGGTTTGTTCCGGATAAAAAGGAGGAAAAAAAATAAAAATAAAAGGAAAGAGACGAATGTTTATTGGCAAAAAAGAGAGAGAACTTAGGGATAGAATCCATTATCATTTAATAAATTGGTCTAAAAATGCCAATTCTGCGCTCCAAAGGACTCCAGTATATTACGAATACTGAAATTCTCGAATTCCGTACGCATATATGGAATTGGAGTTCGACAAAGACATTTTGGAGAGAATGCCATATCTAGTAATTGTTTCATGTCATATCCGTCTACTGGCTCTATAGGCCTTCTACAAGGAGCGATATGGAGTCTTTGGGAACTACCGAAGGAATTTGCATTGATATGATCATCGCATAAGTACTACTTTGCGGGAGGGAACTGCATGGTATTTCTCCCGAACAAATCTTAGTTACATTGTAACTTCCCTCTCTCTGGTACATATAGATCTGTCCGTTAAGATGTTCGAAGAACAACGAGAGAACATCCATTCCTTGGTTCATTTCAAAATACTTCAATTGATATACGCAAGAAACGAGCTAATTCGGCAGCTTTTTGTTCCATTTCCCGTAAGGTTAAATTCTCACCAGTACGAGCTAGGGGAATGTCTCGCTGGCCCTTTATTTCCATATAAAGAACACGACGGGGATAAAGACCTTCTTGAACTTCCATTTTGATCGCCTGAATATCTTTCATGAGAAATCGAAGAAAAGTACGACGATTTCTTCCGGGAAATCCCCAACGAAAAAGACATACAATTCCTTCTTCTTCATCAAACTTATCGTAACCACTACCTACATTCCATAAAATTGTACACCACAAATAAGAGCTAATGAACAGACCTGCAATACCATAAAAACACATTACAATTCCTTGTGGAACAAAAAGGATTTGCTGAGATGACAATACGGGTATCAGGTTCTTACCAAGATAACTTGAAATTCCGACCAATAAAAATCCTAGTGAACCAAAAAAAAGGATACAAGCCCGACAAAAATTACTTGTTCTTCGAGATCCTGTTATAGGTTCTATCCAGAGCCATTCAGATCGCCAATTCATAACAGATTTTATTCAATTTCGTCCTACTCGGTTTTAGAGAAAATGGCCAAAACTTGACTCCTTTGGCTTCCGAAGTAACTCTTATTAACTAGCTATATGCATATCAAAGAATTTTTATCTAAAAGAACATTTACTTTCTTTCTCTCCTTTCCATGTTCCCCATTCTTTCTATTTTTTAGGAAATTACTTATCAATTGTAAAAACAACACCTCGTCGGATCAGTGGAATAGAAATACCATCTCCATATACACATAGATATGTATGCGTATAAAGATAGAAATCTCTATACATTTATACATGCATACATATGGTATATGTACCACATAGTACACCTCCCATATGTTGATAAATAGATATAGATATCTATTTTGTTCGTGTCCGGAGTAGGATTAGTCCCATTTAAGATCATCAGGAACAGATAGATATCCCATTTATTCCACAATTGAGAGATTCAAATTGATCTATAAGATCTGATCCGATCAGATTTATAAAATCTCGTCCTTCTGAACATAAAAGTACAAAAAAGCCATTGTAATTGCCGGAAAAAATAAGCCCGCTAAAGGCACGAAAATCGAAGGTAAGTTGGGATTTGTCATAGAACGAATACCCTAATATTTATCTCTATTACAAGGAATGATTATAGGACCAAATAAGTGGACCTAGTCGCTCCTCTTCATAAAAGACATGCACGAGAATCTTGTTCCTTTTTCCGTCAAATATTTTCATGAGTCTCTGTAAAATCATTTTACGTCGAATCCGAGATATTCTTTTTATTCTTATTCCTTTTTTTATGTCTATGAGATCCGGAGTCAATAATGAATGAGAATTTTTGGTATTAGGACTCAATAAATGTATACAAATATATCACAGCGCTTATCCATATTATAACACTTGATCAAATAGTAGCAAGAACATGGATCCGTAATTTTCCCCAATTCCGGGGAGCGATAAATTCACTATTCTATTGCATATCGTTCATAAGAATAGTTAGTTACTATTTAGTTGTTAATATTGAGTTCCTATTAATAATAGGATCGAGGATCAATAATTGGCTAAAAAAAGGAAAGATGAGGAACAATTCTCTGAAGTTGATTCTTTCGATTTTCGCTATGAGAGGGGACTGTATCATTGTCACTTTCGTTACGAGGAGCTGAACTTGAGAATTGTTGTTCGTTACAAGAAACTAAACCTAACGTTCGTTCTTTTTCACAAGGAATTAAACCGTAAAGCTGAAATGGCTCACTCAGAACACCTTTTAAAAGACTACGCGGAACGATCAGATCAAATGAACCATGATCAAATAAATGCTCAGCTACCTGCAAACCGTCAGGTACTTTCTGACCTGATGTTTGTTCGATTACTCTTCTACCTGCAAATGCAATGTATGCTTTAGGTTCAGCAATGATGATATCTCCCAACATACCAAAACTAGCAGTCACTCCACCGGTTGTGGGATATGTAAGGATCGATACATATAACAACTTTTTCTCCAATTGATGGATATATAAAGCAGTAGATATTTTAGCCATTTGCATTAAACTGAAACTTCCCTCTTGCATGCGTGCTCCTCCGGAAGCACACACCATGATTACTGGGAGAAATTGCTTGGTAGCGTATTCGATCAGACGAGTAATTTTCTCACCTACCACGGAGCCCATACTACCTCCCATGAACTGAAAATCCATAACTCCAATTGCGATAGGAATACCATTTAGTCGACCTATGCCTGTTTGAACAGCATCAGTTAAACCTGTCTTTATTTGGCAGGAAGTGATACGATCTATATGAGGTTCATCCTCAAAATGAAATTGAATCGGATCTGGGGCGGCCATGTCCTCATCCATAGGATGCCAAGTGCCATGATCAATTGAAAGTTCGATTCTGTCTGAACTACTCATTTGCAAATGATATCCACATTCTTCACAAACACTCTTATTCTGTCTCAAATATTTCATATAGAGCAAGTTCTCACGATTGTCGCACTGGACCCATAATCTGTTATTAAAATCAATCTTTATATTCTTGTTCTTGTCCATCTCATTGACGATATAGTCCTTACTAGTCCTTTCGATCAGATCTTCGATTGATCCACTTATTTTACGCCTTTCTTCGAACCATTCTTTCAAGGACATAGAGTTCTACCTAGATATGAGTATAAAAAAGGGGAGGAGATCTCTTGTTACTTTGCAATTTTCTTTTCCATGAGGGATCTTATTAGACAAAATAGATCCAATTATTAGTATATTAAGTATTACTATTATTAAGTAATACTATATTATTAGTATTAGGATCGTTACCGAAAGAATAGTGGGATGAATCATTTCCATTTTATTCGTAGTAATCCGAAGCATTGATCCGAGATTATGATAGAACCTTTTATTTGGTTATCAATAAAGATTCTCTTTTATACCACAAGAAAGAGTAATTATCATCCGAGAGAGAAGGATCATACGATATGATCGATCCGTTTTCCCTCTTTATGAAACCTATGGAATCTTTGTAGAAAAGGTCTATGTCTCAGCACGGGATACAGCAAGGGGGACAATGTCCAAAATGGGCTAGGAGGGATTCGAACCCTTGACTTCATGGTCCGGGACCATGGTCTCTGATCCACTGAGCTACCAACCCTATAGGATGATCCATAAGATCAATTTATGGGATGGATAAAATCCATGCCAACAACATTTTCATAAGCTTTGAGCTATTCGATCTTGGGAAAAAGAAATAAGATATTGATTTATGTATATAGGTATGTACATATTTATACATGTACATAGATAGATATGGATCTATGCATATATCTAATCTCCATTTACAATTCGGCTCAATCTTTGTAGTAAAAGATTGGGCCGAGTTCTATTAGGAAAACGAACGGAGAGTCACTCAATTACAAGACATCCATTGCCTCAAATTCAAATTTGATCTCCTTCCATACTTCACAAGCAGCAGCTAATTCGGGACTCCATTTACTAGCTTCGCGGATCACTTCATTACCTTCACGAGCAAGATCACGTCCTTCATTACGAGCTTGTACACAAGCTTCTAAGGCAACTCGATTCGCTACTGCACCAGGTGCATTTCCCCAAGGGTGTCCCAAAGTTCCCCCACCGAACTGTAGTACGGAATCATCCCCAAAGATCTCGGTTAGAGCAGGCATATGCCAAACGTGAATACCCCCCGAAGCTACGGGCAGAACACCTGGCATAGATACCCAATCTTGGGTGAAATAAATACCACGACTTCGGTCTCTTTCAATAAAATCGTCACGCAGTAGATCAACAAAACCCAAAGTTACGTCTCGTTCTCCTTCAAGTTTACCTACTACAGTACCGGCGTGAATATGATCTCCACCGGACATTCGCAATGCTTTAGCTAGCACACGGAAGTGCATACCATGATTTCTTTGTCTGTCAATAACTGCATGCATTGCGCGGTGAATGTGAAGAAGTAGGCCATTGTCTCGGCAATAATGAGCCAAGCTGGTATTTGCAGTAAAACCTCCCGTCAGGTAGTCATGCATGACGATAGGAACTCCCAATTCTCTGGCAAATACTGCCCTTTTGATCATTTCTTCGCATGTACCTGCAGTAGCATTCAAGTAATGTCCCTTAATTTCACCCGTCTCAGCCTGAGCTTTATAAATTGCTTCTGCACAGAAGCAGAAACGATCTCTCCAGCGCATAAATGGTTGGGAATTTACGTTCTCATCATCTTTGGTAAAATCAAGTCCACCACGAAGACATTCATAAACTGCTCTACCATAGTTTTTGGCAGATAAACCCAATTTGGGTTTAATAGTACATCCCAATAGAGGACGGCCATATTTGTTTAATTTATCTCTTTCAACTTGGATACCATGAGGTGGACCTTGGAAAGTTTTGGAATAAGCAGGAGGAACTCGCAAATCTTCTAGGCGTAGAGCTCGTAGGGCTTTGAATCCAAATACATTACCTACAATGGAAGTGAACATGTTAGTAACAGAACCTTCTTCAAAGAGGTCTAAGGGGTAAGCTACATAGGCAATAAATTGATTTTCCTCCCCAGGAACGGGCTCGATGTCATAGCATCGCCCCTTGTAACGATCGAGACTGGTAAGTCCATCGGTCCAAACAGTGGTCCATGTACCAGTGGAAGATTCAGCGGCTACTGCAGCTCCCGCTTCCTCAGGCGGCACTCCAGGTTGAGGAGTTACTCGGAACGCTGCCAAGATATCGGTATCTTTGGTTTGATATTCAGGAGTGTAATAAGTTAATCTGTAATCTTTAACACCAGCTTTAAATCCAACACTTGCCTTAGTCTCTGTTTTTGGTGACATAAGTCCCTCCCTACAACTCATCAATTAATAACTCTTGCAAGGACGAGGTCTGCTCGACATGGATCGAACGTAAAGAAAGGATTTCACAGGAATCTCCTGCGGAACCATGAACTAACTCAAGTCGTCCGTTATTGGGCAATAAGATTTGCCAAATACACTATTATTGTATAATGTTCTTTATGTATGGCGCAACCCTATCTTTGCTTTTCAAGTTCCTCCATGCATTGACCAAAGGACCTTTCAGCTATTAGACTAGTTAATGGATTTAAAGAACCGAATCGACCTTTGATCCTAATAGATAATATATGTATGTGTAGATTGTAGATCTAAAAGCAGATATATAGGACGAAAAAAAAAAAAAAAGAAAAAAAAAAAAAGAAAAATAGATGTGCGTATGAAAGGAAGAGACAACGACCGATGAGAGAAAGATTATGAATAGGGTTCAAGTTCCGCATTGAATGGATAATCTGGACGCAATCTGGGGTGAAATGCTTATAGTTATGGACAAATTGAAGACTTTCTCATGATTTTTATCCATCTACTTCATGTTCAAAATAAAAGTTGAACTTGAGAAGCGAAATATCACTAAGTAGATCAAGGTGGTAACTCTCATTCATCATGAACTGATCGATTCGATACTAAACATTTTTAATAGTATTAGCGAGCAATTCGAACAAATCTCCCTTTTTATTATTATGAGAACCAATCCTCTTGCTCTTGGGGTTCCCACACTTGTGGAAAAGAATGTGGGACATATTGTTCAAATCATTGGCCCAGTACTGGATGTAGTTTTTTCTCCAGGCAATATGCCTAATATTTTAAATTCTTTGATAATTAAGGGCAAAGATACGGCTGGTCAAGAAATTAATGTTACTTGCGAGGTACAACAATTATTGGGAAATAATAAAGTGAGAGCTGTAGCTATGAGTGCTACAGATGGTCTGAAGAGAGGAATGAAAGTAATTGACACAGGAGCTCCCCTGAGTGTTCCGGTTGGTGGAGCTACTCTCGGACGAATTTTCAATGTTATTGGAGAACCTGTCGATAATTTGGGTCCTGTAGATGCTCGCACAACATCTCCTATTCATAGACCCGCTCCTGCCTTTATACAGTTGGATACAAAGTTATCAATCTTTGAAACAGGCATTAAAGTGGTGGATCTTTTAGCTCCTTACCGCCGTGGAGGAAAAATAGGACTATTCGGGGGAGCTGGGGTAGGTAAAACAGTGCTCATCATGGAATTAATCAACAATATTGCTAAGGCTCATGGAGGTGTATCTGTATTTGGCGGAGTAGGAGAACGCACCCGTGAGGGAAATGATCTTTACGTTGAAATGAAAGAATCGGGAGTAATTAATGAACAAGATATCTCGGGATCGAAAGTAGCTCTGGTCTATGGCCAGATGAATGAACCACCAGGAGCTCGTATGAGAGTTGGGTTAACCGCCCTAACCATGGCTGAATATTTCCGAGATGTCAATGAGCAAGACGTACTTTTATTTATCGACAATATCTTCCGTTTTGTCCAAGCGGGATCAGAAGTATCTGCATTATTAGGCAGAATGCCTTCCGCTGTGGGTTATCAGCCAACTCTTAGTACAGAAATGGGTTCTTTGCAGGAAAGAATTACTTCTACCAAAGAGGGATCTATAACCTCCATTCAAGCAGTTTATGTACCTGCAGACGATTTGACCGACCCCGCTCCTGCTACAACATTTGCACATTTAGATGCTACTACCGTATTATCGAGAGGATTAGCTGCCAAAGGCATCTATCCAGCAGTAGATCCTTTAGATTCAACATCGACCATGCTCCAACCTTGGATCGTGGGCGAAGAACATTATGAAACTGCACAAGGAGTCAAGCAAACTTTACAGCGTTATAAAGAACTTCAAGACATTATAGCTATTCTTGGACTGGACGAATTATCAGAAGAAGATCGTTTAACCGTAGCAAGAGCACGAAAGATTGAACGTTTCTTATCACAACCCTTTTTTGTAGCAGAGGTATTCACTGGTTCCCCGGGTAAATATGTCGGTCTCGTAGAAACAATTAGAGGTTTTAAAATGATCCTTTCCGGAGAATTAGATGGTCTTCCCGAACAGGCCTTTTATTTGGTGGGTAACATTGATGAAGCTACCGCGAAGGCTATGAACTTAAAAGTGGAGAATTAATTTAAAAAATGACCCTAAATCTTCGTGTACTGACTCCTAATCGAGTTGTTTGGGATTCAGAAGTTGAAGAAATCATCTTATCTACCAATAGCGGTCAAATTGGCGTATTACCAAATCATGCTCCCATTGTTGCAGCTTTAGATATAGGGATCACAAAAATACGTCTCGATGGGCAATGGTCTACTATGGCTTTGATGGGCGGTTTCGCCAGGATAGACAATAATAAAATCACCATATTGGTAAATGATGCAGAGAAAGGTATTGACATCGATCCTCGAGAGGCTCGGGAAACTTTTCGAATAGCTGAAGCTGACCTAGCTCGAGCTGAAGGCAAGAGACAAGTGATTGAAGCTAATGTAGCTCTCAGAAGAGCCAGGACACGATTAGAGGCTATCAGTGCTATTTTGCCCTCCGTCTCTAATTAATGTAAGGATTTCGGATAATTATTGAAAATGGATTCTTTATTCCAATCAAATCCAATAGTAGGTAAAACTTATTAGATACCAAAGTAAATGACATCTAATAAGTTTTACCTACTATTGGATTTGAACCAATGACTCCCGCCGTATGAAAGCGATACTCTAACCACTGAGTTAAGTAGGTCATTTATCATCATAAATAGAGTTGGATCTATGAACATTCTAAATGGAATTGAACTTATGAACAATATGTCCCTGGCAGGATTGAACTGATTGGGACGTATTAGATCATGAAATATCCACCTTGACAAAGGGGGATCCATTTGGTTATGATAGTGTATCATTAAGAATAGCAAGGGCTATAGCTCAGCAAGGTAGAGCACCTCGTTTACACGTGCGCCAATGCTTTTCAAGAGAGTTCATCGATTCATCTGATCCATGAAATAGATCTTATGTGAAATACTGATGTCTTACTCCATCGATCGATCTGGGAGAACAATAGCATGACAAGGATGAGGTTCGATCTGATTCCAATTCCGGATCTAGTTGATATGGTAAATCTCAGGTTCATTCAATGCTAGGCATAATGAGTACAATACGGGGACCTCAAAATATCTTCTTTTCGCTCTATGAACTTTGAGGTGTATGGAGTCTCATATTTAACTTTCAGAGCGATAGAGACTCTATTTGGGTTCAATCTGTGCCTGAACGAGGCAGACCTACGTCGAGGGAACGAACCTTTTGAATCACTTTGGGATTGCTTCCGAAAAAAAAAAAAAAAAGAATAACTTGGAGCACACGGAGCCATCTTATTATCTTTCTGGAAAGGAAAGAATGGCAGACTAACTGATCGATCCATCAGTTCATGAAAGAGCCCAATGCAAGAAAAATGCATGTTGGGTTTTTGGAACAGTTCAAATCATTTCGATAATAATAACTTTGATCTGTTTTACCGAGAAGGTCTACGGTTCGAGCCCGTATAGCCCTATACATTCCACTGAGTTTTGGTATTACTATATTACTTCTTTATCCTTATATCCCTTATTACCTATGACTCAGTCCTAAAGAGTCTCTTGGAGACTGTCAACTATTCTTATATGCCCATGAATAGATCGATAGGAACGTGGGAACGGGGCAGATCATCTAACTTATGATGATCCCTTGTTTATTGATCTATAAAAATCAGTAACACATGACTGACATGTTGATATGCTCTTATCACCCATTATTGAGGGGTTATTAATACACCTCCGATAACCTCAAGCAAGGTCACAATGATTTGTCCCAGTACATCTGTAAGGTCTGAATCTATTTGAGAACTTCGGTCGAATAGTAATTAGCATCGATCATCAAAACCTCATTGGTCTAACAGATGCAGGGGACTCCTGGTGTAATGAATGACTAAAGGGAGATCTAGAAAGGTATCTGCCCGATCTAAATAGTTCGTATCGCAGAAATGAAACTAATCGTGACATAATTTACGAAGGGCAAGGCCGTAATTCATATAAGAGGTACTCATAGATCAAATGAATTATAGAATTAAGTATTCTATATATACCCCGATTTGCACAATGTTCATCGAAATGTCCCGAGATCCAAATAAATACGTATTTATCAACAGCCTTTATGAAACTGATAGCCCGGAGCCGTAGGAAAAGAGGACAATTTGTGGATCACGATATTCTCTATCACTTTGATCCTATCGAGATATCAGTAAGTTCTGAATGGTTCTGAGATATAAAAGCATATCCAGATCCAAAAACTGCTGACAAAAACGTGAAAAGTTCATCCTGTAATCATGAAAATTATGAGCATACTTATTAGATACAAATATTGGATTGGAAAGCCCCATGCTTTTCTGGAGTATCCAATTATTCATTCAAAGAGTTTGTATTAGTCCCACTATTAGGTACAATTTGATCTGAAGTTCATACTCAAGAATTCGACTTCCATGAAAGGGACTTCGACCGATTCATATTAGAATTCATTCTATCTAGAGCACCCCAATAAGACTTAGGTTATTGGGTGGATGAATGGAGAGAATCTAACGATTTTCTTAAAATCGATCTCTCATCGAAATGAAACGATCCAGAATGGGACAACGTTTCATCATATGATAACCCTGATAAGATTGATCCGGGGTCTATTCGATCCGATCAAAATTTCCCATTTGATCTGGATCAGAGACGTGTACTCTATTTAGACCTATATGTGGTCTCGGGTGTTTTCCTGAATGCGTCGGATCTATCCTTATTGATCTAAACATATGCCTAAGAGTTGGAATGGAATCTATTGCCAAAGAAAGAGGCTCGATGCCAGCCATCCCCTGGAGTAGCCAGAATACTCGTATAGCATGTACGGAAATCAACGTCGAGTAATGTGAGATTCGAAAAGGATTAATTATTTGTATTGTAAATATACAATACGTACGATGGATCACGAGAACTTCTATGAATTACCCATGGAAACTCGGCTGTTATCTCGATCGAGAGTAAACGTACGATCATATCATCTCAGCAGCGTGTCTGAGAACGTGTATAACGCGGAGAATAATTGATGGGCATCGTCTCCGAGAATAAGACTCTTTTGTAGGTCTCAACAGAAAATGAGCAGATAGAGTCGTTCGGTTGGAATTTTTATTCCGATAGGTCCCCCCCCACCCTCTCCGGCAGATCGTAAACTTGGCATAATTCATCCGCCGAGTGATTAGGTATTTCCTCCATTATTGTACAGGATTCATTCTGTTATTCCGATCGATCCGCTCCGATTGCTCATCATCATTCCATAATTCGAATTGATGTGGACCTTCCTTGGTAAGATCAGGATCCTATTTGGGTAGGCTTATCCAAGGAAAATCTGAGATCTCCGGATTCCTCCCCTACTTTACGATGGAATAACCTGGATCAGTTACCTTCTAAACATTATGTAAATCGTTCTGAAATGTATAAACGTCCGCCTCTCTCCCCTGATTGGTCCATTGGATTGGTCGGTAACGTATTCTTCGAAGTATCCTCCGTAGATCACTCCCAGTTCAGCTAGTTTTACCGTCGTGATTGGAACAGGAATTGTTTCTTGCTCTATTCAAGATTCCTATTACGGGATGCCCTGGAATCTTTATCCTGTTGACCTAGGGAGGGGTGCGACCAGAAACTTGTTCAGTTCGATCAACGCGGTTACATCAACAGAAGTTATAGGATCGCTTAATATTGTCCATCAATCCTAAAGTAGTATTTGTCGTTCAATGCCCGGCCGGGTCAACAAGGCACAAATAGACTTGGACCTTTATGAATTCCAATTCATATTCCCGGAATGGAACGACTGTCTTGATCCTGAATCAAAAGTCATATCACAGAGGAAATAACCCCTTAGTACTTTTTATCTTTAATAGACGGATCAATCCCTGTTACGGGATCGATAAAGATATTACTGAATAAAGCTCCGGGGGAAATAGTTTATCCGGCATATTATCGAACGGAATCAATTCTATATCTGTCCACATGTTAAATACATAGTACTGGTCGGATTCATCTATTAATAAGCTTCATTCTCCGCGAGATTGACCCATTCATTTCCATGGTCACTTGATCCTTTTTCTCTTTCTTCAGTACTACAAATGGATCTGGATACTACGAATGGACGATCCAATTGAATCCTACTCCTGGAATCATTTGTATAACGAACCAAAGCATCAACGCACGTTACAATTGTTTGAAGATTCATTCCAAATCTCTGACAACTGAGATTTCCCCCTTCTCATATTCTCCCAATATTGTGAAATGTTCACTATTTCCTTCCGTTGATGAATCCGGAAACCCGAAAATTTCTACACTTGTCCCATTACCTACATAAGTATCTGACAAAGAACTCAATTGTCCCTAAGGGCAATCGTGTGAGATGGACCATGCCGAAAAGGCATAATTCTACAAATTGAATACATAAGCCTTTTTCTTGTTATAAGAGATGGATAGGTTTCTGGGGGTTCAATGGAATATATAGATAAACTGAATATGGGTATAAAGAAATTCGGATATGAAACAAGCAGATGGAGTCGAACGACGCATCAGTGAAAAGAACGACCCTCCAATGAGAAAGATCCATATTTTGATGGACAAGATTCAAATATCGGAATAGAACATACAAGAAATCCTAAGCTCTTATAGAAATTCCTGGACATTTCCTTGCATTACATCAGGCCATGTCTCTCGTTACAACTCGAATCACGTGTAATTCGCCGAACCAATGTGCAAAACTGTGTTATTGCAAGATCGATTTCTAAGAAGAATCAATTTTTATTGTTTGACGGTAAATGAAAGTATATAAATGACTGATACGGGGGAGGAAGGATTAACCAGACTTTTCACTTCTGAAATAACCGGGGGTGAAATAAGTTGATTTCTCCCAGATAAATACGTAATACTTCTACATATCACATATACGAGTAATATTTCATTGAATGAATTTTGGAATAAGCCTTGGACAAAATAGTAATATGTAGATCGATGAAAATCAATTGTTCTATTTTTGGGAGAGGAGTGATGAATCCATTTACGGGAAAATGGAATAATTTGATCTATTTCACAGGAGTATATTCATGTTTCTACTTTTTGAATATGAGACTTTTTGGATCTTTTTACTAATATCTAGCCTCATGCCTATTCTGGCATTCCTAATTTCCAGAGCTTTAGCCCCCATTAGCGAAGGCCCAGAGAAGCTCACTAGTTATGAATCCGGTATAGAAGCAATGGGAGATGCTTGGATACAATTTAGGATTCGTTATTATATGTTCGCTTTGGTTTTTGTTGTTTTTGATGTTGAAACAGTTTTTCTTTATCCATGGGCTATGAGTTTCGATATATTGGGTATATCTACCTTTATAGAAGCTTCGATTTTCGTGCTTATCCTAATTGTTGGTTCAGTTCATGCATGGCGAAGAGGAGCATTGGAATGGTCTTAGCTTCCGAGTATTTGGGTGGTGGAGGGAAAGTAGAAAATGGCATAAAACCAGTGATGGGTTCTACAGAATCCCCTTTACTTGGTCAAACAACTCCAAATTCAGTTATTTCAACTACCCTAAATGATCTGTCGAATTGGGCCAGACTCTCCAGTTTATGGCCGCTTCTTTATGGTACTAGTTGTTGTTTTATTGAATTCGCTTCATTAATAGGTTCACGATTCGACTTTGATCGTTACGGTCTGGTACCAAGATCTAGTCCTAGACAAGCCGACCTCATCATAACAGCTGGCACTGTGACCATGAAAATGGCTCCTTCTTTAGTGAGATTATATGAACAAATGCCCGGACCAAAATATGTAATTGCTATGGGAGCATGTACTATTACAGGAGGAATGTTCAGTACAGATTCTTATAGTACCGTTCGTGGAGTGGATAAATTAATTCCCGTAGATGTTTATTTGCCGGGTTGCCCCCCAAAACCAGAGGCTATTATAGATGCTATAATAAAACTTCGTAAAAAGGTAGCTCGAGAAATATATGAAGATAGGACCAAGCTCCAACAAGGAAAGAGATATTTCACTCAAAATCATAAGTTTCGTGTTGGATCCAGTCTTTATACTGGAAACTATGATCAGAAGTTACTCCATAAATCTCCCGAACCTCAATCTGAATCTACTTCAGAGATACTTTCCAAAACCTTTGAATCTACTTCAGAGATACCCTCCGATTTTGTAAAATACGAGAATTCAGTATCTTTCCAGGAATCGAGGAATGAAGAATATTTTGTAAAGAGTAACGAACAGGAAATCAATTTTCAAAAATTCCATTGGAAATGTTAAATACTTATACGGATACTCCTACAAGAAAGACTAATGAAGTACAGGGTCGATTATCCGCTTGGCTAGCCAAGCATAAGTTAGCTCACAGACCTCTGGGTTCTGATTACCAGGGCATAGAAACTTTACAGATAAAATCTGAGGATCGGGCCTCTGTAGCTGTCGCTTTATATGTTTATGGTTTCAATTATCTCCGTTCTCAGTGTGCCTATGATGTAGCGCCGGGGGGATCATTGGCTAGTGTATATCACCTTACAAATATACAGGATGATGCGGATCAACCTGAAGAGATATGTATAAAAGTTTTTGTCCCAAGGAAAAATCCCAGAATTCCGTCTATTTTCTGGATCTGGAAAAGTGCTGATTTTCAGGAACGAGAATCTTATGATATGTTGGGAATCCTTCATGAAAGTCATCCACGCCTGAAACGTATATTGATGCCTGAGAGTTGGATTGGTTGGCCTCTACGCAAAGATTATATTACACCTAATTTCTACGAGATACAGGATGCTCATTGAATGGAATAAGATTGAATGGAATAAAAGTAAACAATCTTCGCTCTTACAATTTGAAATATTCAATTTGAACAATATATCATATTTTCGATGGAGTGAGATAAATAGACTTCTGCTAGTGTCGTAATGGAATCCCTTATCCATTTACATCATCCTACATTCTTGGATCTGGAAGAAACCTATTCGGGATAAATTAAGGAATCAAATTCGTTTACGCATCACAAACCATGTACCACGTACACATTCTATAATATACAAAAAGGAAGAGAAAGATCGGATTTCACTTGTACCAATTCCAGTTGAGAATAGATCCTATCTATTTACACTGTCAATTCCGTATTTCCGAGTTTTCGAACCAACTTTTATATACGCACGGGGTATCGAGATCCAATTGGAACGGGGAAGGACAATATGAACAAAAAGGGAGAAAGAGAACGGAACATGTTGATTCATCTATTATGATCGGGATCTATATGTACGTACATATAAATACATAAATATGTACGTACATATAGATACATAAATATGAATATGGATAACTGTGTATTATGATCTAGGTATATGGATATGGATGAGTATGTATGCCAATAGATATCCATCTATCTAGATAGATATTTCTCGATCTATGAGTTCGCATGCCAGGAACCAGATTTGAACTGGTGGCACGAGGATTTTCAGTCCTCTGCTCTACCAACTGAGCTATCCCGGCTCTTCCCTGTGCATCATTCTAACATAGGACCTGAACTTGTGTCAACTGAAGGGACCATAAAAAATGGGGATTTTTTCCTAGTTAAAAAATTATTTTCGAACAAAATTTACGGGAAGTAACCATTCATGAGAAGGACTGCTAACGATCGAAGAATTTTCAATTCTCTATCCAGATTGGATATTTCAGATATCTAGATCTCTATCTATATATAGAGATCTAGATATCTATCTATAGATAATGAGAGATTCCTACTTCTATTTCTTCATGGGGGGGTGAATGAAAAGAATCAATTCGAAAGTGAGAATTACAAATTCGAAATTGTATAAAAAAAAAAAAGAGAAATCAGTCATTCGGGAACGAACTCGACTTGGGGATAGAGAGATTTGAACTCTCACGGTCTATAAAGCCGACGGATTTTCCTCTTACTGCAATTTGCATTGTTGTTGGCATTGACATGTAGAACTGGACTCTATCTTTATCCTCGTCGAAAAATTCACTCCAGGAATCGATCCGACTTCCTCTTTAGGGAGGTGAAGTTAATCATTGGATTACTTAATGTCGAATTATTCCTTTAACTTAAAATTGACCCAAGCGTCTCACTAATAGTGAAATGCATAAAATGATTCAAGTCCCGATCATGAACTTTGCTTGATAGTATGGACCATTCCCACTTTTGGAGTGTAAATGTAAAGATTATTCCATAGATGCAGCACTGGGGAAAAGAATATTCATTCGTTAGAATAGCTTCCATCGAGTCTCTGCACCTATCCTTTCTCTTCCTAGTCAAGGAAACTATTGTCTCTGTAAACTGGATTTGGTTCAGGATTGCCCATTCTAAATGTCCTAGGGTTCCCTGGATTTGGAAGCTATCACTTGGTAGGTTTCCATACCAAGGCTCAACTCGATCAAGTCCGTAGCGTCTACCAATTCCGCCATATCCCCTTTTGAAAAACGAGATCCCACTGTAATCTCATCCTATTATTCCATTTTCATCAGAGTTATTCATTGGATATCCATTCGGTACTGGGAGAGATGTCTTCTCTTATTTCTTTCTCTCTTACCATCTCCACTATCATCTAGTATGACTGAAAATGATTCTATCATTTCTGCATTTCCCGCGCAATGTTTTTTCCCTTTCTGTTTGATTTGGAATAGTGAAACGATCAATATCAATTGATCCTTTCTTCCCTTCCTTTCTCTCGAACGAATCCACATCCAAGCAATGTTTCATTGGAATCTGGATTGCGTCATTGAGCTCAATTAGCTATAATTGCTAAGATTCCGAATATATTGATGAATATCATACTAATGATATGCAGTTATGGCTTATTCATACAAGCCCGCTTAGCTCAGAGGTTAGAGCATCGCACTTGTAATGCGATGGTCATCGGTTCGATTCCGATAGCCGGCTCTTTGTTATTCCCTTCATTCCTCCTCATGATCTATAATGTTTTGTTAGGATCAAGGAATATGGGGAAGATTCCTCTTTCTTCTGATCGTTGGTTCACGGGTCCGCTATGCCATGATCACTTTCAACTAGAAACGGAATGGGTTATTGAATGGAGCAGATCTATTTAGATCTCTCCAAACCAATTTTTCAAGAGATCTTTGTTCTCCATTTTGATGTTTATACGATTCATACTATTCTTCTTTCCAGTACTATTTGTTCATTTCGTAAAAGAAGGAGTTCTTATGTCCCGTTATCGAGGACCTCGTTTAAAAATAATACGTCGTCTAAGAACTTTACCAGGGCTGACTAATAAAAGACCGAAATCCAGGAATGATCCTACCAATCAATCTTCTTCTAGAAAAATATCTCAATATCGTATCCGTCCGGAAGAAAAACAAAAATTGCGTTTCCATTATGGACTGACAGAGCGACAATTACTTAAATATGTTCGTATTGCTGGAAGAGCCAAAGGATCAACGGGCCAGATCCTATTGCAATTACTTGAAATGCGTTTGGATAATATTATTTTTCGATTGGGTATGGCTCTTACCATTCCTGGAGCCAGACAATTGGTTAATCATAGACATATCCTGGTCAATGATCGTGTGGTAGATATACCAAGTTATCGTTGCAAACCCCGAGATGTTATTACTATAAGAGATCAACGGAGATCGAGAGCTATGATCGGGAAAAATCTCGATTTATCCCAGAAGGATCAAATGCCGAATCATTTGACTCTTCATTCGTCACAATATAAAGGATTAGTCAATCAAATAATAGATAGTAAATGGATCAGTTTAAAGATCAATGAATTGCTGGTTGTAGAATATTATTCCCGTCAAGCTTGAATTGAGAATGAAAAAGAGAGGTTCTTGTACATCTAGACAATTATGTTTCTCTCTTTTTTCTTTAAGGAGACGAGTAGATAGAATTGTTCGATTCTTGGGATTCGACTTATCTTTGTTCATCCCCCCGTACGCTATTATACGATATGATCATTAATGATACTTTCATTTATCGTCCGCTTTTTCCCAATGTTCTTTTACTTTCTCATATCACGAATCGACGTTTATTCTATTTCCCTATATCACGAAATAGGAGGGGATTGATCTCAGAATGATAAGATCATCCCCTTGGGATTCGATCTATTGGGAGAACAGAACGATGGGGAATAATAAGAAAGTTAAGGTGCGGAAAGAGAGGGATTCGAACCCTCGGTAAACAAAAGTCTACATAGCAGTTCCAGTGCTACGCCTTGAACCGCTCGGCCATCTTTCCTACGAGATCTTCCGATTCTAATCCACGGAATTGATGGATAGCAAGTCCCTTAGGAATTCTTATTCTTCGGATACGATCAGTTCTGAATCCTTTTGCGAAGGTAAAAATACTTATTCAATCCCCAGAAGGGACAAAAATTTTCCAGCACTTCCTCTTCTTTTAGGAAATCTTCATCCTTGTTGATCCGATGATCTCATCCTATTTGAATTGATATTCCCGATCCAATTGAGAAATTGGAATGGATTACTAATCCATTCCATATCATGATCATATATCAATTACAAAATGATTGTCTGGTATCAATTATGGAATAATTAGGAAGAATTCTTCGACAACAATTTATTGTATAAATTGTCTCATGATGATCCTATTATAAATATATGCACATATAATTGATGGTCATTTGATTCTCATTATGCAATGATCATTTCACTTCTTTATTATTTCTTTCGTTCGGATCACGACCAAATGAAAATGATAACTTATCGAGTTCACGGAATATGTAGAAACAGTTCCTTGAATAGGAATCTTTTTCTATTGCTTATTGGTCAATATTACTAATGAACATCCAATTGTTCCGAGCATTCCCCATCTATCTATTATTAGTCTATCTATTATTAGATAGAAGAATCAATTGGAATGTTCACATATTTCCGATCGTAAGAAAATCGATTTCTATGGTATTGTGCACCGGAAAATCTTTTTGTTCATGGGATCATTTCCGGAAAAAGGGAATGAGAAGAATTATCAAATCTATAACTGACTATGCCTAGATCTCAGAGAAATGACAATTTTACTGATAAGACCTTCACAATTGTAGCGGATATCCTATTGCGAATAATCCCCACAGCTCCAGGGGAAAAAGAGGCATTTACCTATTACAGAGATGGTGTGATTCGATCTTTTTTCCGTTCTTTCCCTCTCGGGGGGGGGGGGAGACGGGATTCGGAAATAAAATAATATTGAGTCAAAGAAAACTTACGCTTAGTGAAGGTGAGTTTTGGAGATGAAACAATTCCTTCTGTCGTGTATCCCCGGTTGATGCAACCTTGGATGCCCTGATCTCCTAGAGATCCCAGTATCGAGCGAAAGGTTACACCTATGGAATAGGCTTTGTATGGTCGAGTCTATCTAATAGGCATGCATAGGGGAAAAGCACTACATGTGGAAATCAACAACACAAAAGCTTCGTTATAGTTCATACGCATTACCCCTTTTATGGGGGCTAATAAGAATGGTTGGGACAACAAACATCCATCTCGTTTGTACCTCGGGTATCCATATGATATAACCATCGTAGATCGTTGAAGTGGCTAATTCCTAGAAAATACAGGGCGTTAAGGACAAATGAATTGTTAGAGTTTCCATTTTTAGCACTAAGATCCTCAGTGCTCAGGAAAGAATCTCTGCGATAAGGATGGCTAGAGACTCATTGGAAAGACACTAGCCCCTGTTAGTTCAAAATGTTGGGTAATAATCTTTTTTCAATTCTACGGGTTATTCCCCTTATTATGTACTATAAAGGAGGAGCCGTATGAGGTGAGAATCTCACGTACGGTTTTGGAACGGAGATCATTTCAATTGAATGAACGACCGTAACGGATGTCAGCTCAATCCGAAGGAGAATATGCGGAAGCTTTACAAAATTATTATGAAGCTATGCGACCGGAAATTGACCCTTATGATCGAAGTTATATACTGTATAATATAGGTCTTATCCACATGAGTAACGGAGAGCATACCGAGGCTTTGGAATATTATTTCCAGGCATTGAAACGAAACCCATCCCTACCACAAGCTTTTAATAATATGGCCGTGATCTGTCATTACGTGCGGCTATCTGTGCTATGGAATAGATCAGTTAGGAACTGCTATGGGGAAGGACAAAGAAAAAGGCTTTCTACATATGCGCCGTCCGAAATAACGGTTTCTTATCAGCTGTAATAAAAAGACCATCCTTCATAGGAGCCCAAATATGAATGGATAAGCAGAGCCTATATACTCCATGGATAAAAGAATGAATTCGATTGATGGGGGAAGCACCGTAAAGATCAATTATTGAAAATTCGGGCTGATACAATGAGATCTGCTCACTCACAAAAGTCAGGGATCAACTTATGCAATAGAGTTGATCTACTAAGCTATCGAGCAGCGGTGTAGGATCAGATCCTAAAGATAGAAGAAGGCACTTTCCCATCAACTCCAGATGGGAAGTACTTCTCAAAATTTCTATGCAAAATTGAGATAGTTACCTCTCAAAAAGACCTCTATTTGGATGATTTGAAGTAGAGATCTTTGTTTCTCTACTTTCTCTTTCTGAGGGTGGGAGAAAAGATAAAATCCGATCAAAAGTGAAGTTAAAACTCATGTCATTGACCCTTTTTGGTCCTTCAATTGACCTAATCAAATGGAACCTATTTGCAATGAATTCTCTTCAATGATATATTTTGAATTTTGAGTGGAGGACCAAATACAAATAATAGTTGATTGAGCCGTATGAGGTAGGAAACTCTCAAGTACGGTTCTAAGGGAAGGAAACTTTTCCAAGTTGACCTATCTCGACCGGGGAGAGCAGGCCATTCGACAGGGAGATCCTGAAACTGCGGAGGCTTGGTCTGATCGAGCTGCTGAGTATTGGAAACAAGCCATAGCGCTTGCTCCAGGCAATTACATTGAAGCACAAAATTGGTTAAAGATTACAGGACGCCTTGGCGAATGAGAATCTCTATTCCTAATCATTTTTTTAAATTACCAAATATTGATTCTCCGGGGGAGATCAATGGAATGATTTCGTAATACTCTTTTTAATTTGATCCTATTTCGGCATCTATTCATGGGAATAGATCGACAATATCGCAAATAATACCTTTTATGGATCGTTAATGAAATAGATCTATTGAATAAGGTGAAATTCAGAGATGTCTCTTCAATGATCCATGAAGAATTTCAAGTCATTGTGATCCATAATGACATGTGATATATGATATGACATATGTGGGTATCTGTGTGGATATCTATATCTAGATATAGATATATCTAGATATAGATATCCATATGATAATGATCATTGCACCGAGAAATACTTTTTACATCACACGAGGAAAGATTTTTCCTGAATTGCAATGGTCCATTGAGCACCTCAGGGATATGTCATAATAAATTTGAACACCTGCCCCAGATTGACTCCGTATCATAGTCGCTCCGGTCATGAACTGGAAAAGAAAGAGAAGAACGGGTTGAAAACATATATCTATCAGAAGTTCACTAATTACTGTTGGCGGGTTTCTTCTTATGTCTCGTCCGGAAAGAGGAGAACTCAATGATTATTCGTTCACCGGAACCAGAAGTAAAGATTGTGGTGGAAAGGGATCCTATAAAAACCTCTTTTGAAAAATGGGCCAAACCTGGGCATTTTTCAAGGACACTAGCTAAAGGCCCTAATACTACTACTTGGATCTGGAATCTACATGCTGATGCTCACGATTTTGGTAGCCATACCAATGATTTGGAAGAGATCTCCCGCAAAGTCTTTAGTGCTCATTTCGGTCAACTAGCCATCATCTTGATTTGGCTAAGTGGGATGTACTTTCATGGCGCTCGTTTCTCCAATTATGAAGCATGGCTGAGTGATCCTACTCACATAAAACCCAGTGCTCAGGTAGTTTGGCCAATAGTAGGTCAAGAAATACTGAATGGGGATGTAGGTGGAGGTTCTCGAGGGATACAAATAACCTCTGGTTTGTTTCAAATTTGGCGAGCATCTGGAATAACTAGTGAATTACAACTTTACTGCACTGCAATTGGTGCATTGATCTTTGCAGCGTTAATGCTTTTTGCTGGTTGGTTCCATTATCACAAAGCTGCTCCAAAATTGGCTTGGTTCCAAGATGTAGAATCCATGTTGAACCACCATTTAGCGGGGTTACTAGGACTTGGGTCTCTATCTTGGGCAGGACACCAAGTACACGTCTCTTTACCTATTAACCAACTCCTAGATGCTGGAGTGGATCCTAAAGAGATACCTCTTCCCCATGAATTTATTTCGAATCGCGATCTTTTAGCTCAACTTTATCCTAGTTTTGCTGAGGGATTAACCCCACTTTTTACCCTAAATTGGTCGGAATATTCAGAATTTCTAACTTTTCGTGGAGGACTAAATCCAGTCACGGGGGGTCTGTGGCTGACCGATACTGCACATCATCATTTGGCTATTGCAATTCTTTTCCTGATAGCCGGTCATATGTATAGGACCAATTGGGGCATTGGCCATAGCCTTAAAGAAATTTTGGAGACTCATAAAGGTCCATTTACGGGTGAGGGTCATAAAGGTCTTTACGAGATCTTGACCACCTCATGGCATGCTCAATTAGCTCTTAACCTAGCTATGTTGGGCTCTCTGACTATTGTCGTAGCTCACCATATGTATTCTATGCCTCCCTATCCATACTTAGCTATTGACTACGGCACCCAACTCTCTCTGTTCACACATCACATGTGGATCGGCGGATTTCTCATAGTTGGCGCCGCTGCACATGCAGCCATTTTTATGGTAAGAGACTATGATCCAACTACTCAATACAACAATCTATTAGATCGTGTTCTTAGACATCGTGATGCGATTGTATCACACCTCAACTGGGCATGCATATTCCTAGGTTTCCATAGTTTTGGTCTGTATATTCATAATGATACTATGAGCGCTTTAGGGCGTCCTCAAGATATGTTTTCGGATACTGCTATACAATTACAACCTATCTTTGCTCAATGGGTACAAAACACTCATGCTTTAGCACCGGGTTCAACAGCTCCTGATGCAACAGCGAGCACCAGCTTAACTTGGGGAGGTGGTGATCTAGTAGCAGTAGGCGGCAAAGTGGCTTTGTTACCAATTCCATTAGGAACCGCGGATTTTTTGGTACACCACATTCATGCATTTACTATCCATGTGACTGTATTAATTTTACTTAAAGGCGTTTTATTTGCCCGTAGCTCTCGTTTAATACCTGATAAAGCGAATCTTGGTTTTCGTTTTCCTTGCGATGGACCTGGAAGAGGAGGGACATGTCAGGTATCCGCCTGGGATCATGTTTTCCTAGGTTTATTCTGGATGTACAATGCGATTTCGGTAGTGATATTCCACTTCAGTTGGAAAATGCAGTCCGATGTTTGGGGTAGTATAAGTGATCAGGGAATGGTAACTCATATCACGGGAGGAAACTTTGCACAGAGTTCCATTACCATTAACGGGTGGCTTCGTGACTTTCTATGGGCACAAGCCTCTCAAGTGATCCAATCTTATGGTTCTTCATTATCTGCCTATGGTCTTCTCTTTTTAGGTGCTCATTTTGTTTGGGCCTTTAGTTTAATGTTCCTATTTAGTGGCCGTGGGTATTGGCAAGAACTCATCGAATCTATCGTTTGGGCTCATA